AATAGTAAACTGGGACTGGTTTTGCCTTCCCTATGCTAGCTTTCGTGCTCACCTTTCCATGCAAAGTGAAATTCTTAATAAATAGAAATTCTATCGGTCATCCTTAAAAAGGCAAAGACTACGCTATCGAAGGGCTTGCTATTTAAGAAGGGCTGCTACATCACTGAAACTCTTTCTTTCAACCGAAGTGGACCAATAAAGATCCTAATTTCATTTCTTCCCTTCTCGACATGAGAGTAGCACAAGGGGCAGCACCTGCTTTTGAAAGCGATTGTGAAAGAAGATTCTATAACTGACTGTGAGACCATGTATAGGTTGACCATCGAATGGAGGGAGACATACCCTTAGTGCTGAACAGACCGCCTGTCTTTTCTCTCATAGCGCTGTGAACATTATCTATCTTTGCTTTGCCGATTTCTTCTACTAAAAGCCGTTCCTCCGCTCCAGCTTGAAATATTACCTATGCAAGCTCAGTCATTGACTGGCGGGATAGCTGCTGGGAGAATTGCGTGCGACTGATGAATCGCGATCAGCCGCTGATTCCCTTGCCGTTGGATTCCTGCCTCAATACTCTGCCACTGGGACTCGGTCGGAATACTGCGGCCATGGCCATCTCTACCCACCTTTATGAATTCTAACCCCGGTTAGATACGCATTCATTCCATTTATTATGGAAGATTCTATTCTAAATAAAATAAAGGAGCTTTCTTTTGGAGTGAGAACAGTGAGTTCAATGACTCATTTCACGGATAATGCTTAGCGAAAGGCTCAAAGTCGAGGAAAAAGAGAAGAAAGAATCCCAACATCGGCGTCTGCCAGGGTATTGCTTTTCGCGGTCTCAGTAGGATTGTGAAAATCTTGCTCCGATATGAGTTGAGAAGTATCTAGGGAAAAAGTCCCTATACTATAATAGAAAGCGAGTCCCGTTCCACTCTTCTCTCAATGTCAGTGCTGGGTACAGCGGGATCCCTTTAGTTTGATTCCAACTCCACAAGTTCTTTTGCTTTGGCGTCTGGCCTCTCCCATTAGTACTATAAGGCGAGGAGTAAGGTGTCTATGCCAGTACCCACATTCCGGGTATCTCATACCGATTGGAGTTTTAAAGAAGTCAAGTAGGCTGGGTTCGGGTATGGTTTTTAGGATCGCCCTTTACTTGTATTGTAAGTTGAGCTGAGGTGTCTCCAACCCAAAGGGAAAAGGCTTCGTTGAGCTATGCTATAAATAATTAATATAGGCTAAAGCCTCCATTTTTGTATGTCTAAAAGGCATAATCCTACAGGGCCGGTTGCCGGAGCTTCTTTGTTGAAGTCACTCAGCGTCCTAGCTTAAGTGCGCTGTTAGGTTCTCTCTTGAAGTGAGTTTTGCTTTCGCTAATGAGATAAGGTAGTTGATTACTTGCTGTTGTTAGGCGGTGAGCCAACCAGGTATAGTGATTTGATTCCTCTAATCTAACTCTTTGTAACATAATAGATTTATTAAGCTTTAGACACACAGGCGAGCTCGCTCAACCTGCTAGATCTTCCATTTAGTGATCGGTTATTCCTCACTGAGCATTAGTCCATGTCTCTTGAAAACAGGCAGCTTATTATTCTAGCTGATCTGAGATCTACGCATTATCACTCTTTGGAAATTGGAAATAACCTAGCTTTTGAGTATATATTATATTACAAGATTATTCACTGCAAGCATTGCTATTCATTCCTGGCTCTGGGCCATCCTTGGGCATTATCCGTTGAGTGCTCTTCAAACCTGTCAACCGAAAAAGCTCCTTAACAGGGTTCGATATCGCCTAAATGAAAAAGGAAGCAGCCCTTTCTATATGTGCAGGCTCGCGGGAAAGTCTTTGGTCATTAACGACCTCCTCCCCGCCCGCAAACGTTGGCCGAAAGGCTCTTATCTTCCATGGATCACTAATCCACCACTATCCATCCGAACTTTGACAATAGGAAGATAGCTCTCCCTTCCCTCTCCGCCAGTACTTTCCTCTCGGGGGAACCAATCTGATCCGTCTCAAAATAGATCTCCTGGTGGTGGCGAGCGATGAACCAGGAACGAAGTCCAATCCATCTTCTGAACCAACGAGTGAATCGGTACATAATGTAATCGATTCATCGGCGAAGAAAAGCCCAACTCCTCGATCAAAGCTATCCCCCTGCTGTGCTGGTCCCGTTCCCAATAGGATCTAATCAGCTGACGAAAACTCATATCTATCTCTCTCGTCTGATCCTGGCGCTTCGATTTCTGCAAGCTCACCTATTCCTTTCTCCGTTGTTCCCATCAATGGGTCAATCCCATGCCCCCCAACTGTGACTAGTGGTGGCTATGAGATGGCTTGCTACTGAGCTTCTTGTCTTCCATCTTTCTTTATTTTTATTGTGGGGTCCGCGCAACAAGAGCGCCTCCTCTTTTTCATTTTCAAATTCGAAAGAGCGGGGGGATGAAAGAAAAAGAAAATAAAGGGATCAGGGGGCTTTATGATCGGAGAAAGAGAAGGGGCATGGTTGGTGTGTCACTGGGTCGGTGAGGGAACCCGTAGGAAGGGGGGACGACCCGCCGAATTCACATCAGAAATCGCCAACATGAACACAAACGAAATCTTGAATTGCGTATAGAAACAAAATGAACCACTTCTATTCTCGGAGCTGAGGTATATGAAGAATGGCTTTTTGGTCCCTTTCGTCCAGTGGTTAGGACATCGTCTTTTCATGTCGAAGACACGGGTTCGATTCCCGTAAGGGATAGGTACTCATTCCCGGCCGCTTTCAGTTAGTGTTCATTGCTGAGTGATCGCTCGCTATCTGGCTGGAAAAGGTGGTCCGGAAGCTTCCTCTCTCCCAGCAAGCAAGACGAGATCACCACTTCTCTCAGTAATGGACTTCCTTTTTTCTTAGTCTTAGATGTCCTTTTATAGATTCTCTGCCGTCTTTTCTTCGCTCTGTCCAGTAGTCTCATTGTTACTCGTTCAACCTAGGGCGCTAGGCCTCGCGGTTTTACTTTACGACATCGGCTTAAAAGCATATAGTCAAGCCCGTTTCCGGGTGTTTTCACCTCCGAACGGAGTAACAAAAGATACTGCAGACAAAAGTTTAGTGATCACTTACGCAAATCCACATATTACAAGAAGTATGTAGCTCTTTCTCCTCTGTTTCGAGGCTTAGCGCTTGAGTTGTTCTTAGTTACATCTGTCACTGGTTGTTTACTTATTTTCGTAGTTCACTAGATGGCAAGGTTGAGTTCCTTTCAGCTGTCACAGGTTTACTTACTGACTTATGTCACAAAGCTAAGACGCCTTAGAAAGGGAATCGATTTCTAATGGAAGGAGACCCCCGGTTTAGCATTAACGTCTTTCTCGATTATAGTTCGAAACGTACTCCCGGAGAAACTGGCACTTTCGGGATCTGTCGTTTCGAGAGAAGGAGGATGCCCCATTAGGCTGGAACGCTGTTAATGTATATGCACTTCGTCTAGGAGCCTCTTTTCTCTTGCGGAAAAGCAGTTGACAAGCAGCCTGACCATCCTTTTGGTATGCTTTGTGGCCACATTCAATTCGCGATGAGAATTCCAAACCTCCCACTGTAAAGATCGTTCGTGCACCTTACCCAAGGTTCACTCACTCGAAAGATATTAATTCTTAGCTACGGTATTCTTTCTTTATGTTTAGTCGCAGAGTCCTCTCAGGAACTCTTCTACCGTAGAAGGCAAGGCCTCTCTTGCCGAGTTAAGAACCTAACTTTAGAGCGATCTCTCGTGTGGACTTTCTCAATGTGACCCACGAATACCACACCGCCCACTAGGAGTAGATCAAAGAGTTGTAAACGTCAGAGTTCCATATCGAAGGTACGGTTGGAAAGAGAGTAGGACTAGGACTAATAGTCAGACAAAACAGCATCCACTCTCTCCATTAAATTGTAGTTAGGGAGTTCTATGAGCGCCCTAATTTAAGCTATTTTGAATAAAAGAAGGGATTAGCCAGGGGAAGCCTTTAGAGCCTTAGTACCATACTCAGAGGCTGGCTGTCCAATCAATGGTTGACCAGTTGGAACTCATATATTAGCAGCAGCAAGAACTAAGCAGCTTGTGGGAAAGCCTGAAACTATCAGTTTTGCACCCTTTACCCGGAAGGACGTATGAATATCCTACCCCAAATAGAATTCTTGGACGTTCATCTAGACTTCTTTTAGAATAAGCTAGTTACCTACTAGGAAGAGTAAGAGAAATGGATTGACAAAGGGTGACTTGAATTCGAAATCAGAGAGTTGCTTACTAAGGCCAATAGAAAGGAATTCTTGAGACAAAATACGAAGTTCTCTTCTCACTAAGCGGTGCTGTGCTGGTGAGAGAACTGATAAGATTCAATTAGAAGGCGTAGGCCTATAAAGAACGTAAAGGGAATGAGGTCTATCCGCATTAACCTATGCTTTAGTAGGAAAAGGTACGAACGAAGCGGAGAACGATAACTATAAGGTTGAACTTCCTTATTAGATGTACCAACAGCTTTGTCCTCAAGAGAAAGTGAATTAAACTCTTTACATAGAGTATATATTTGATAGTTACACTACAGGGGGCGTAAGCGAAGAAGAAATATCCTAAGCAAGAAAGATGTTCCTATTAAGACTAGTGGGACTGGGAAAGGCTCCCGGGGAAAAGTAATTACACTAGATCTTGGCAATGGCATTCCAACAAGCTAGGCAATAAAAGATCTATCCTTTCCCAGCTAGGTAAGTCTCCTTCCGATGCCAGATGCAATTCTCTCTCATGATCGTATAGGGACACGCTTAAAAAGATAGGTTAGCGAAATGCGATATGCCTTCCCTTGAATGTGCGATATGCGAAATGTCTTCCTTCCCTTCTCCTCCAAGCAAGTGGGGATGGAACTCAAGAATCTTTCCCTAAGGCGATATAACAATAAGTAAGGAAAGCTGGTGGAAATGGAATGGGACTACTGCCACTGAAGAAGATGATCTTGCTTAATTTTATTCTTTCGTAGACTCGGTTTACGTTACTGAATCGGATGCTTGAACCCTATTTTATTCGCTTAATTGGAAGAGTCCGCGAGGTGGAATCTCAGACCCGGAGAAAGAGAAAATAGCCTAAGAGTCAGTCCTGTGCTTATGGCAGGAGAAGAATGGAAGTCTGCGGATAGCAAATAAAGTAAGTAGTCAAGGATGTTAGGGCCTTTCCTCCTTTCCAATTAGTAGAATATAGAGCCAAAAATGGGCATTAGGTTCCTACGATCTATTTTAGGACGAAGAATAGGATTCAAACTACTATCTACGCTTGATGTGGCCCAACCATATTTGAAATCCCCACAGTTCTCGGGCGGTAGAGGATTCTCTTTAGTTTAGACAGACTTCCGGGTCGCACACGGCGTTTTAACCGAAAGAACTTCTTGCGCAATTCATGCCTTTCTGTTTTTATGACCAAAAATTGTTTCTTGATTTTCATTTCAAATTGTTCTCTGGACTTTTTATCAATATGAGGTGATCGTAACACAGTACTGAAGAAATTATCCGCCCCCTAAGGCATTGACAGCCTGGAGCACCAGCTGCCAGGTGTTACAATCAATACCATGTTGCGCCAGCTCTGTATACATAATACATAGTCGTCAAAATATTGAGATCATTCCCTGGTACTAAGTGCTCCACGATGTCTCCGGAATTTGTTCCGGGGGGTAATACGATACCATTCGCATTGAACAGCGGATCTATGACCCGTTCACTTAACTGTTCCTTTAGGGGCAACTGATTCTTGGATCGTTTCATGAACGGTGTCTATGGGTGTATTATTCCGAAAACGAAGTCGCGCGACTCGCCAGATGGCTAGTAGTAAGATAGTTGTAGGCAACGCCAACCCAGCAAGTAACTGGATTGCGTAATTCAAGACGATATCGGCCATTATCGACGGTTTTTGTCATAAAATGAGGTTGCTCTAAGTTACTGACGTTTGAGGCTGACTCCGGCCCCACATCAAGGTGACAGGATTCGAACCTATGGCCCTCTGTACCCAAAACAGATGCGCTGACCAGACTGCGCTACACCTCGTCTCACCACCCCGGAGCATATAGATCCACCCGATCGATGAAGACTCAAACCGAACTCGCCCATCCTTTTGGGCACAGGGATGCGAGAACCAATCCGAATAATCAACCGCTTTTTTTAGAAAATCTGCCTCCAGCAAGACAAGATAGGGGGACGCCAGCCGTATAGTGCAGGAGCGCTCACATTTTTTGGCTTACTCTTTCACTTGAATTTCAAAATCCGGCTTGCTCCCGGCTACGTTTGGACCCTTCGCCCGCTTAGAAGTGGATTCGAACCACTGACACAAGGATTTTCAGTCCTTTGCTCTAACCAGCTGAGCTACCTGAACCACTTTCCTAAAGTCTGTTTTCTTCATCGAATAGCGCCCTACCTTACCACTTAACTAGTAAGGGAAAGGCCCTTGACTAATAAGAATATATAGGCTTTTTCGCTTGTTCGTCAAGCTTTCGAGCAGCTCTTTCAACTGCTCCCCCAACATGCTCAAGAACCGAGAGCCGTCCAGGGACTGGACGGCCGGAGGGAGCTTGCAACTAGAAAGAAGATAGGCCGGTCAAAGAAAAACAAGGCGCAACTCCTTCGGATCCTAGTCACTAAGTAGTGCTATTCGGGGGACTGGACTCAACCAAGAGGTTCTTTCTCTCACGTAATTTCGCCCGCCCCTTTCATTTCCGTGCCGGAGGAAATGGGATTCGAACCCATGATACAATCTTCTTGTATGTCGATTTAGCAAACCAATGCCTTAAGCCACTCAGCCATACCTCCGAGTTGTTGATCGGAATAACATTGGATGTGCCGGGTTTGGTTGGTTGCCCGAAGGGCTATCTGATCCGATCAACTGCCTAAGCCGTAGCGCGCTAGCGCGCGTACTCTTCTTCTATGAGCGAGACTCTATCCAGATCTGCCACTCGTTGGGCGACGCCTTCTTTTCTATGAACAGCCCACCACTGAATGATGAACTTTCCAGTCCAGTTTTCGCCTCCGACCCGAGAAAAGACACGGTCAAGCCAAGCCCTTACCCGCCTGAATGGAATTCATATCTCCTTCGTCTGGTCGAGAAGGGAGAAAGCCCGGAGAACCAGGCTTGCTTAGCTTACAAAGCTAGCTTACTAAGGCGAAGGAATTTGTCGTTGATTGCACGAGTTAGCCAGCAAACCCCCCTGACTCAACCTCAACATTTATAAAAAGAAAAAAAGCCCTTTCTCCTTTTCATAATAATAAGGTAAGCACCCAGCTCTCTCGATCCAGAGCTACTGCTTCAACAATCAACTGAGCTCAGGAAGTCAGGTTAAGACGTCGACTTATACAGGGGAGATGAAAAAGAATTCCTGTCTTTAGAAGTCAATCCCACTAAACTACACTTGTACGCTTGACATGAAAAGTAAAGTAGAGGCAAGCGGAGTCAAAGGCCGAGCCTCCACTAGCAAAGGGGGCCTGCCATGCCAATCCAAGCAGAGCAAAAGTGCGCCCACTCTACCTTTCTTTATCTTAGACTTCGTTCTTCAAGGAGACCCATGTGCATTTCCTCTGTTCTGTGCTCTTGAGCTCTTGATTCCCTTGTGCCTTTAGTTTAAGTATAGGTCGTCGATTCAATCTATCTTGATGGGATTTTCCTTCTGTTGAGTAGTATAGAAGGGATTTTTCGAGTAGGTAGCGACAAGACTAGTAGTATCGACAAAAGGCTACATCAATAGCTGAAACTTTTTTTCGGGGGAGTCAGAAGTCTTATTTTTCCCAACCAAATAAGCACTTTTGCAAAGTTCACCTTCCCGCGGTCAAAACAAGACTTACAGATAACAATCAGACCTTACCAGGTGCAGGGACCAGACTATAGAGCCTAAATGAAATTCAAAAGAATTCGGGCTTGCTTTCTCAATTCACATCTATGAGCGATGATTCTTCTATCTCTTGCTCGCTTCGATCGGACTCTGACAGCTTAGGGAAGAATGATGGGTCGCTAACAAGGCTTCTAAATGACCGCTCAGAAAAGGCCTACCTATTTTTTTCCCAATCTGTCACTTGCTCGTCCCTCTCTCATGAAAATGCTCTCTCCTCTCTCGGCGGCTTTGACTCATGTCTATAGCCAGTTGCTAAGACGATTCCCATTCAAGCATTCTCATTCAACGATCTATCAATGCTGCCCCTATCCTTATTCTTTCTTTTTTTTCAAAATTCCTTTCTTTCTACTAGTTCTTACATAAGCAATTTGCAGGAAGTAAACGAATCCTTCCGAACAACTAGTTATAGCTTTAGCATCTTTTTTTTGAGTTGAAAAGGTCTTTATAGAGCTAAGGGGAAGGTTTGGAACCCTAGTAGCAGAATGGAATCAGTTTACCGGGCTGACTTCCATGCCAACACGAGTAGTTTAACTCATCACTACCTCGTAAGGGCGTTGAGAATTGTTTTTGCTTTTATTGCTATAAAATAAAAAGTCTTCAAATAGCCTTTGCATAGTTTACGAATTCTGCTTAGTAGGGACCTAAACACAGGAATGGTTTTTCTCAGAGTCAGACCACGCCTTATGACGAAAGGACGGATCCCCTGTCGAGCTGTGATCAAAGAAAACTATACCTGAAGAATGGGATAGAGATTGACAAGCACAAAAGCTATATCTCATATCTATTAATTAATCAACGCTCATTGATGAGACGGCGACATAGAGAGAAGAAAGCCACCCCCCTTCTCACTTAAAAGTAAAGAAGAGATACAAAGGAATCAAAAGTGGGATCGAGGATGGAATCGAATAGCGAATGCACTTGCGGTTAAGACAGGTCCTGCATCTCCTACCTAATGCAATTGACCGGCCCGCCATCTCTTTCCTTCAAAAGGGGAATGAAGCTGTCAGAAAGTCTTATTAACTGTCTTGAGTAAGTGCTCCTGGCTTAGGCTCTCTTTGCTTGTGCCTGTGTAAGGTGCTTGTCCGGACTAAGTAGTTCTTTTTCCTGTGGTTGTCTCCTTCCTTATGAAAAAGTTCCCCGGATACAAGGAATGAGTGCTCCTAATGTCTTTTCTCTGTTTCGGTATTGATCTGAGCACTCGTGTAACTACTAATAAAGCTCGAGGGACCTTTCTTTCTGAGGGCTACCAGTGTGACTTCTCTTGGTCAGGTCTAAGGGGAAGCTCTTTTTCTTATTAGTATTAGAGGATGATCCTGAACCTACTACTATTGAATAATCCTGGTAGTCCAACTACAGAAAAGGTTATTCCTCGAAAGATTGTTCCTTCGTTGACTAGAACGATAAGTACCAGATGGGGGCGCAAGAACTTCACCTAAGCCTGACTAGCAGGAATTAATGAGTTCCACATTTACTGACTAAAGTAGGAATTTAGAACACTCACTAGAGCACAGAGAAAAAAATTGGAGATTAATCGACGGCAGGAACGATGCAGTGATAAGCTAAGGATAAACCTTCTACGGTGGGGCATTGTTTGGCTTTCTAAATACGGGTATAGGGCGTTCTGTCAATCCAACTGGCCCCTTAGCCGACTTCGAACAATACAAAGCAAGGAACGAATGTCAAAGCATCAAAGATAGCGCTTTTTATAGAGCTCCATAGCCTACTTTGAATAGGGGATGGACTACTCAATCAGACAAGGGGACCGGACAGCCTCAAAATAGAATGGAGAGAATAGAGAGTCTTCCACTGATGCTGATAACCGTTCCCTGCGAGACGAAGGAATAAATAATCCATACCTCCCTATCCCCCCTTTTCCGAGAAGAGGTCCTACTCGGCATTGTCTTAATTCATGCCTGCCCTTCCTGCTAGCTTATACGTGACCGGTCTCATTCTTCAAAGGAAAGTTGCTCACCTATCCCTGAAAAGGGTGAGCATATATTCATAAGTAGTGGCAATTGTTGAGTCGATCTATTTTCTCCTGGTCGATGTTTGATTTGCCGGTCTTTCTACCTTCCCTATTGTTCTTGGTCCGGGGTTTATCAACTTACAGGTGCTAGCTTCTCTCTTTTCCTTCCTCCTTGCCGGGATTGTTGGCACGTTGATAGCTACTACACTTTACTTGCTGTCTTTCCCTGCCCCGCCTCTTCTCTCGGTATGGGATGTGACCATCCATCTTTGAAGAAAGGGTTTTATTCTACTTTACATAAGATAAGGAGTTTGACCTAGCAGCCGCTTGAGCATAGGTTTTTCTTCCTGGTGAATGCGGTTCCGAAGTCCTTGTTTACCTTGCTTTTGCCTTCCTTCCCTCTTCTTCCTTGAAGGACTATCTCGAAGGGCTTCGTACTTTCCACCTTTTCGGACTTAGAGTGATAGCCGACGTCTCGTAGCCAACTACATACCACGGTCAGATCAAGGGATAATGTATGCTTTAAGCCTATGAGCCATTGTCCATCTATCTTCGCCATTCCTTACTGTCATCCCACATGACTCACAAGCACAAGCAGTCTACCAGAAATAATGCAGAGGTGATATCGACCACATGATCTACGTCAATATGAAATCAAGGACTTTCTTCCCCCTATAGCAAGATATCAACACTAAAGGGGTATTCTCAGTGCCCAGTAGGTGAACGAATAAGGACAAAAGGTACGTTAGTAAATGCAGCTAATCCAATTTGATCAACAGGGGCTAACTTCCACTTTCCATTCACTCGGATTTCTTCCATTTGCAATTTACAGAGACAGGCTATAACAATAACCCATTTTATGATTATGAGGATTCTTATCTGACTATGAATGGGAATCAAGAAAATTCGAAATTAAAAGATAAAATGCTAACTCACTGGCTTCGGTCTCTCAACTCTCAATCCGGGCTCTATTTAAAAAGCACCATCGCCTTGAACTCTTAAATGGACTCTCGTTTACAGCCTTTTAGCTTAGTCTTCCCTTTCTCCGGCAGCCCTCTTTCTATGATCATTCGGAGGAAAGAAGATTGGTGGTAAGAAGACTACTTGACAAGCTAAGGCAATCAAAGAATGGAGAGGCGGCCCTGGTCGCCGCACCCTTGCAGTTTATCCGGGCTCGCTCCCACATCTCATAGAGAGGAGGAAGACCAGGGATGAAAAAGTTCTACTAACTCTACAGCTCACAGTACAAAACCCAATTGCTGATACAGTAACTATATATAATATATATATGGAGCCGGTAGGGATGACAGGAGCGGTAGATGCTATACTCCAAGGACTTGGAAAAGCTTCTCCTTACTTGTGCTTTTAAGCCAAGCCTTTACAGTTCGTGCCCTTGCCTCAGCCCAAGCTCGAGCTTGCGTCTTCTCTTCGTTCGTTTCCGGCTTTTTGCCCCGTCCAAGATTCAGAATTGGAAAAAGAAGATAACTATAATAAAAGTACCTGAATGAGCAAAAGTGGAAGTAGCTGTAGCAGAGGGACACTCCATTAGGGCCATTAGTCGCTTAAGCCTTTGTACCTCCTCCTTATAGAAGGTGTGACTGGGTGTGGATGATACAGCTTGAGCTAATGAACAGGAGGTCTTTCCAGTGAAAGGAATTCCTAGAGGAACATTAACTACATGGGATCTCCTCCCCGGAGCCCCAAGCTCTTCTGTTATAGTTTGGTTTTTCCGAAGAATTCATATATTCGTTCTTCACGATGAAACATCGTTGTAGTAGTTGCTCTTTCTAAGCGACCTTCCTAGGTTGAGTTCGGAGTGTTGACAGTAGAGCCTGGTGGTATTGAGGCATCGAGTTACTGCAGGGCAAGAGCTCTGTTCTCGAATCAGCTGTTGTCACAATGCAATGGAATCAGAATCTTTTGCGTGAGAAGAAGCATCTGCTAGCCCCTGCTTTCTAAGAATCTGTGAGAGTGAAGCCTCAGATAACCAAGGATCTAAGAGACCTCAAGAAAAGGCATGACCAAAGAAGCAACGGCTTTCGATAACGCTCAATCCCTTGCTTTCGTGCTTTTAGTTACTTGTACTTGTTCCCTCAAACCAAGTAAGTCAAGTAAGAATTGCTCTGCGGATGCCTTTATTTAAGCCTTGTAGGCATCTTTCCGGAAAATCAATCCACTATAGATATTTTGAAGGGGCGTTATAGACCGTCCTGACGGACGTGATTTCAATCGTTGCACACTCAAAGAAAGAGGGTTGGCAGGCTATTCCTGATCTTCGGGAACTGCTAGAAGTAGCCATGTAGGCAACAAAGTATAAACTTACTTTCATCAGCTACCAACCTCAAGGTATCTTTGCTCTCCTCCATCGCTCAACCCTTGCGCATTTGAAATCATTAAGCAGTTCATCTCCCCACACCCTGACTTTCAGGCAATCTGACCTGGCTGAAGCAACCTGACGTCTTCTCGGAAATTGCATATATAAAGAAATGCTCTTCATCTCACTCTCTCATTCGTCAATGAAAACAGTTGATTGGCAAGCCGGGCCACGAAGTGCAAGGTAAGTAAGAACAATAGGTGAGAGGGCCCTACCTTTACTCCCGTCTCTCCGGCTCAACCCTTAGACCGGTCCATACAACTACAAAAAGAATCTCCCCATGAATTGAATATAATTGAACAAAGAACTATCCTACCCTATTGACCCTATCCCGCCATTCGACTCACTTCTGACCAACTAAAACTAACAAGAACCCTACCTAAAACAAACAATCATCATATCGGTCGCCTTAACTGTTCTGTTCCCTTTCCCAAAGAGTGATAGCATTTTGCAGAGCATTGGCTGCAGCTTTGCTTGAAGGAAATGGGCGGTCGGCTAATGAATCCATTAGCCGATACAATTCCAATCTCCAAGCGTACCCCGGCCATCGGTTGACTGTTTTGATCTATCGCTCCTGCGTGCAGGCAAGGCGCTTGTTGGCAGTAGGAGAGACGGTGTTGAGATTGTTAGCATTACCGACCTGGTTATGGGATTTAGACTCACTTTGACCGCCGCCTGCTTTCGTGCTCTTCTTCTATTCTATATAGAATTATTAGCCCGTGTGGAGAAATCTAGACTACTCCTGCGCTTTCTCGCTACTTTGAGTCCTCGTGTAAGGTCCTCCACACATGAGGATCAGTTGTCGTGTAAGACAGATAAAGATGGCCATCTGTCAGAAGATTCAGTGTCGAGAGAAAGGGCCTTTGAAAGTCTCCTTTTCACGGCTTATCACGAGAACGACCACGTTTGTTATCATCCATGCGCGAGCGACTGCGCTCTCGAGAACCACCTCGCCTGTTGCCGTCCACAGCCTCCCTCGGTCTTTGTTTCCAGCGGCCGATGACATTGCAATGAGAGCAATAGGGCTGAAGCCATTCATAAAAAAAAAGAGAGAGAAAACGGAAATGGCCTGTCCTTTCAATCATGACCTGCTCCTGAATAGGAAGCGATAAATCAACCTCCACAAGCACTCGAACATAATGTCCATAGTCACCCGCAAGGAATCGCTCATCAATTCTAACGGGGTTGCCGGCAGCCTTGGCAATCCCAAGTATAATCGATAGATGCCAATCCCAACTCAACAATCCTAACCCAGCGACAGAAGTACGAATTTTGTATGGGTTCAAATCCACTGCTGAAGTCGAAGAACACCAGGCTTGATATTCAAGATTCCACGAGCAGCAATTTTGCACCTATCGGCAGAAGAATCAAACTGGATGTTGAAAAAAACCTTTACCCAGGGGTATTGAGGCGACCACAGGGCCTGTAAGCGAGATTTAAGATCACCAAGATTCCATGGCTTATCCCCTTTTTTTCACCGGGATCGTGATCAAGCGGCGAATTGGAGTTACCAGAAAAAAGAGATTTGTTTATCAATGAAAGAATTAGATGAAGAATGTTGTGGCGCAGCAGTAGTCCCGAGTATGTGTAGATGTAAAACTAGGGTTAGGGTTTGCATGCCTATGAACCGACTTAGAAGAAGTCAGGGCAGGATGAGAGAGCGAGCCGACTGGCGAAACATCATCGGAGAGTTTGAGGAGGAAGGAGTCCCAGGGGTTCTTTTCTTTTTTTTTTTTATGTTTTTCAATCGCCTTTGATGATTGTTTATTGTGAATCCGTTCGACATATATATATGCCTTCATTTCATTCGGGCCTCAAAAAAGCAGAGAAATGAAGAAGTGATGTCCAAGCCCGTGGCTCTGTAAGACCTCCACGCAAGCCCTCGGTCACCGAGCCGACCTCGTCCGCTCAGAAGGACACAACCCCGGCCAGCCTTCCGAATTCTACCCCCGCTACCACAAAGATCACTGCCCAGCCACCGCTGGAGCAACTGAGCAAAATGGAGAAAATTCGGTTGAGGACCGGGGAGATAAGGGAAAGAAGAGAGAAGAAAAGGGAAGGTTCTCTAGTTGCTTGGAGCTGTTCACTTTCACTTGGTCGCCTGGTATCTTGTCTTTGCTTGCGGGGGCAGGAGTGGAAACGTCTGAGAGAGCGCTTCGCGAAAGAATCGTGTGGCGCGGTGAAAAGTTTCCCGTTGGGGTTTCCGACCCTCCTGGTATCCACCTACTTGTGGAAGAGGTGGGATTCCTTGATATGTTGGTGTCAAGGCAGTAGAAGAAGGGTAACTCAGTTAGAGCAACCGATGCTTTGATCATGACTCCTTGCTGCCAGAGTTGTAATATACTTGCTGTCATGCTGGCAAAAGCAGGGGTTTCGGTCAGTTTTACCTACTATTGGATTTGAACCAATGACTCTCGCCGTATGAAAGCGATACTCTAACCGCTGAGTCAAGTAGGTCAAGCTGAGTCAAGTCAGAGAAAATAGACCCCTAGTTGATAAGAAAAAGCCGCGCAACCAGAGTCCCCCTTACTTTACGGGGGCGGAGCGCTAAGAAAGAGAAAGCGTTATCACTATACGAAATGAAGCAGCGGCTAGCACGCTAAGATCAACCAATGTTCGAACGTGGAACCTTTCTTTCTCGGTCGTCTGTCTTAATAGTTGTGGATTCCGATTCATGCGGTCGTTCTCTGCTGCATTGGTCTTTTCACTCTCCACCATAACAAAATGTTTCCACTATATCTCTCAGCAGTACTCAAAGGAAGTACGGCGGGTCCGAGTAGGCAAAAATTCACTAAGAAGTAAGGCATACAACAATGGATCAATTCATTCAACAAGATCCGTTCGGATTGGACCAGGGTGAATGGGATTATTGGTCTGACCTCTCGCTCGGATGGTTGACTCCCGCCGCCGACAGATGCCTGTTCTGCTAAATCACCCTACCTTTCTAACTCGTCGTCTTAAGAACTCCGCCCTTTCCGTGGGCATTTGTACACCAGTGGTTTAGTCTCAAAATCCTTTTCTTCTAGGGGCAAGATGTCAAATTTCGGAAAGATGTCTGATTGCGATACACAATACAAGTCATTAGCTATAGTCTACTACGTAGGCGCTTAGAGAGGGGCAGAGGTCCCCGAATCAGAGGTAGTAGCAGCAGCAGTAACACTGTACATCAACAGGTTCTATCCCGATCTGTTTTCGGTTAAGTAATCTGTCACTATTTATTAGATTTCGTTTGTCTACCACCGTTCATGCCTTTACGCTTTGTATCGGAACTCCGAATTTTCTTTCTTTCGACTTTGTTCTCTGTTCGTGTCGGGTCCTCGCTCTGCTAATTGGTATGATAACCAGGGAACTTCCTTCCGCAGTTCAGTGATTGGTAGTCTCAGTCTGTCTCTGCCTGACCTTTAAGACTTCTACCTTGGACAGTATGAACGGTAGAGAGCCTCTCGCCTAGTTCAGAGAGAAAAAGAGCGCGTCGGGAACTCCAGATGCTACTCCTTGTACAGCTTGAAAGGTACTTTTCATTTCATTTGAAATCTTTTTCTTTTTTTCCACCGGCATCGTCTTTGCCCCCTTTTCCAGGTTTAGAAAGACTGGTTCGAAAGGACCAGGAAAAACCTATTTAGAGTAGAGGTAGAACATTAGGACATTTTTTTGCCCTAACCACTGTTCTACCTCTTTAGTTGTTGTACATCTTTCCCGTCTGATCATAATGCTTTAGCTTGACTGCTCTCCCTTTTCTTTTCGCTATAACCGGACAACGCATTGGCCAATTCCCCCGCTCTAGCCCTGCCTCTTTGAATATGACCAAGCGGAGAGTTCCAAAGGTTTTGATTGAGGAATGGCCGATTTACGCCCACCCTTACCGCAACCTTTCTTAAGAACAATAATAATAGCTAGGTTTCCTTTTTCCCGAGGGGCACTGGCACTCTAATCGTTGACCTATACCTATCTTCGCTATCGCTCATGACTTCCGTCTTGTACGATATCGGTCATTGGAATCAAAGAAAAAGAACTTCAGAGTGTTCCTTTTTATTCTTACTTCAGACAATGCTTCCGGAGCTAGACTGAAACAGCCTTCTACCAACCAATCTTTTCCAAAGAATTCGCCACCCTATTGGAATGTGGAATGGAAAGGATAAGTTAACCACGCCGCTTCGAAGCGAAGGGGGCGCAGGCGATGGGGAGGTAAACCAGATAAATGTTTCAACAAAGGAAAATGATCCGACCGGGTTCTAGGTAGATGTTGAACCCTCGCTTCATGGAATAACAATCTCCATTCCGGGTTCGCAAAGGCTCTGTAAAGACCTCTCCCAACTATTTGCCAGACCATGACGACTATTAGTCAAATTCTAGCTGGGCCCTAGAAGGCCAAATAAATCAGATTTTAGTGATTAATAACTTCATGAAACTCAGCACATCTCCTCTGTGAAACCGGCAAACCCTCTGTTTTTTCCGATGAAGAACCAACCTGGTTGAAGTCGCCAGCAACCAACCAAGGTAGAGTATGTGAGTCAGCGAAGTTCGGCATAGACTCCCAAAGTTGGCGACGAATTTTTGAGTTCGGATTGGCGTATAATGCAGCGAAGAGCAACAAATTCCATCAAACAAGCAACGGCTTTCGCTAACGCTCAATCCCTTGCTTGTTGGGGACTTATTTTCATACTACATAGAACGATAGGGCAGAATAGACTCGACTTGTCTTCCACTCTTACTGCAATTGATGGATAGAAGGACAAAGTGGGGAGGTTTAAAATCGTCAACAATCTCCGTTCTCCCTCACTTAGTAAAGTAGTCAATGGCATGAAGGTTTTTTCCTCGCTCCTGTCGATCGGTCAGGGTATCAAGAAATTTTCTTTTCGGGGAAGGGAAGAGAACAGCTACTACAGCTGGTGTCTTCGGAAATGGCCGGATTAGCAGGATGAAGATTTTTTACCTGACTGAAACAGAAGTTGAAAGTCAAAGTCAAATTGCCATAGATCGCGATTCAAACAAAGAGGTTGGGCTTTCCCCTTAAGTGACAAGGGGGGTGAGCCGCTCCAAGTCGAAAGCGATATTTATCACTAAAGGACGAAGCCAAGAGCAGAAGGAGGATAAATCCTTAAACCTTACGTTTCCGAATAAGCATGATAGATCTCTTATCTATTGAAGAAGCTAATAAGATCTATGAATTTAATGAAAACCCTGCGCTTAGCAGCATCGGCAGAGACCTATGTCATTCTATTCCCGGCCATGAGAACGAAATTTCTCCTTATACCCGGAGTGGCGTTGACACCGGAAGAGGAGAGATCTTTTATGGGGAAGGCCTAGCCTACCTTACACTTTACTGAAAGCTTAGTAAGGAAGTCTTGACTGATTTACCGTTAAGTCTAATTCTCTAACAAAAACAAGGGGGCATAGCGAGCAGCAAATCCTTTTCACAGTCAATGGTCTGCCTGCCTTTCAAGAACGAATTCTTTTTCATTTGGCTATAGCCTAGACTCATTACCTTCAACCTTTCCTTCGTGGTGAGATCCGACCCGAGGCAGGGCTCTTTCATAAGATTGATAGACCTTTTCATTCAAGCAGGAATGAGAGCCGATTCGATATTGCCCTGAAAGGCAACTAGTATTTAGGTTAGGGAATGGCAAAAGCTCTTTTTCGAACGAAATGAAATAGTCAATTCCTCCACCACAGACAGAGACTAGGCTGCACCTTCTTTTCTTCCTCTCCTGCTTGCTTTAGTGCTTTACTGTAACAAGGGAATCCACGCATCAAAGCCCCTTTTCCCCTTGGATCACTAATGAAATCCCTCCCCTTACCTTATTGTTAGTTGTTAGACTGCTCTTTCCCCGGCTCGCTGGCTTGTTAGATCGTTTTATAATACACTTTCCGTCTTTCTTCCTGCTCGCAGTGATAGAATTGGATTGACAGACCCAGAAGGGAGACAAGCTTTAGACCGAAATGAATACCACAGGATTGATTCATATGCATCGTCTTCTAAGATAAGACTTGAAGTTCGTTTACACAGTACGAGAAAGACAATTATAAAGAATGGGACTAAACTTTTTTAGATTATATTCTTTAATATAGCAATAGCATCAACATGACAATAACATTACAAAGCGATATAGGCATTTATCCCATCCATCAACCGAGAAAGACACCTACTACACTAACAGGAGCGCGCTTCTTTATTCAAAACAAAAATACATTATGAAATGAACCCACATATAAAAGTGAGCTGGTCTGCTCATTATTTGTGTTCGTACATTTATTCATTATTGCAATACAAATAAGACCTCCACTATACTAGGAGGCGCGCCGGATGGAACAAGGCGTTTTGAACCATATACTACTGTTGCTGGAATGAAACGCAGCCTCGGAACAGAATTATGATGCTTGCTGGGCCCTGATGGTGGAACTGGCATTTTTGGGGGGAAGAAAGCTGCCCCCTTTTGCGGCGGAGTGGGCAGCATCGCTTTCCCTCGTGTAGCTATGATGCCATTCAGAAACAACACAAGAAGAAGAAAAAAAGCAGTATTTCGCGGATTCTTGCCATCACTGGAAAACAAATTGAGCTGTAGGCATCAAGGTAAGGGACCGATATTTTATACTGCTGCAGAAGCGGAATCGAAGGGGTTGGTTGAAAGGTAAGGATAGCGTGATTGGCCGATTGGTTGGAAGGTAAGGATAGCATGATTGACTGGTTGCGGGTCCTTTGGTCTTTTGAGGATCCCTACCCTATTCCAGCTCCAGCTCTTCCCGCTGTTAGAGTAAGAAGCAAGGAGTAGTTCTTAAGATACCCCGTCGTAAGCATATTCAATAGTGAAGTAAGTACTCTTACGTGAATAGATTTTGAAGTTCCATCTTTATTTGTCTTTTATTTGTGTGCTTATTCGATTTTAGCTCTTATTGAGAGTGTGACCGATCTTATGTTGGGTTTAGGTTAACCATAAAATTGAATATCTTGTCCTTATTCTCTCTTTTATCACTAAATTGAACTATGTTAGCGTATATGCGAAAGATAAGCTGAGAATATTACGAGTCCCTTCTGTTCCGGGTGAGTTCTCTATCCTATAATATAAGCATTAAGAGCCTGAGAGCTACCTATCTTCAGGAAGAATCTCTGCTGCTGTAGCAGCTAGGATACTCTAATTGTCTGCTTCAGCTAACCATACGAAGTTCGATTCATTTTCACTAGATAAAGGGGAAAACTTAGTTCAACCTCAATACCGAAAGTAATGGTATAGGAAAAATCCGAGGATGAGAATGAGGAAGTAGAGAGCAACCAATCTTCTTGTAGTGGAGTTGAGACCTCTTCTTTATATCTTTCTTGATCCTCGATTTCTCTTTCAGCCAAGGGTCTTCGAATAGGAGAAGAAAGGCAGAGGTGCCTTCTTGTCAAAGCATAGTTCTTATCCTTCTGGTGTGGCTTAACATTAGGAAGTTCTTATAGAATGTGCTTTTAGAGAGGCTATCGTTGATCTTGCTCTTAGCCGCTATTCGGCTTAAGTTAAGTAAGGGAAGGTTGAATCAGAGTCAGTCCATTCATTCATTCCAGTCCGTCCTTCCAAGCAAAGAAGCGAAGGAATAGCACGTTTGTGATCTAGTTCCTACCTTCAATCACTCCTATGTCAATTTGGCTGAGATCTTTCTACCTTTCCCTCTCCGGACTCTTCGAATAAGAAAAAAACCTGTAAGCAATCGCAGCACTCGTTAGGCCGAAAAGTCCTGACTACTCATACCGGGTATTCCCACTACAATGATTGAGGAGTGAAAAAAGCCCGGTTAATTTGAATTCCATTCCTTTTGAATAAGAGGACCTTGTCTTGAAGTGGCTTTAGCCGATTAGTTGCTAGTTTCTTCTTACCCTACATTCGAGTTTATACTTGATTCTGACCCGGATAGTTGCTAGTTTCATCAGCTGCGAGACCTTGTCTAGTTTATAGTTTCATATTCCGTTGATAGTTGATTTGCCGGAAGGAAAGTCCCTCTTCCTTATAGTCGAGTTACGTAGTCCCTATGGAGGGTATTGGTATTGGGAAGCCCGAGAAATGAACTCCTTAAAAGTATACGTATACGACCCTTATAGTGGATTCGCCGAAAGACACCGCTTTAACGTAAGCGAGAGGGAGCCTTAACCTTACTAAAATTGGCATGGGCCGCTCTCTAACAACCCTTTCTACTTGATAGTAGAATCTGCCCCTAAGGGGAATAGGACGCAAGACCTTTCACTTTATAGTAGATAGTTTCATCAGCCGCTCCATATGACCCTTACCTAAATCTACATAAATATATAGATAATAGATCTGACCCTTAGTCACTCTTCGCCGCAATCAGACCCTTTAGCCCCTTATAGTGGATTCCCTGCCCCGATCGATAACAACTATTCCCTTAGAGTTGAATCGGACCCTTAGACTTGATTATTCCCCGGAAAAAGATCTATAGTAGTTGATTCGAGGCGGAAAGCGTTATCTTCGGCAACGTCAACATAGGAATCGAAGGTGACACAGGAAATGAAGTCATCCAGGTGCGGAAAGGGCGTACCGGACTTCCAAGGCCGTACCTTTCAGTCGAGTCGTAAACTTCCCATAAGCTTAACCAGAATATTCCCGAACGAGGGTTGAAGCGTAGGTACCAAGTTAAGGGTAAGAAGCTAGGGTATAGTATATCTCCGGTGTGCTTTTATGAAAAGAAATATATATATGAGTTCTGCCACCCTTCGATCTATCGGGTACCAGTGCTTACGGTTACTTTCAATCAATTGTCTCTCTTCTCTCTTAACTCTTTTTTCTTTATCTTTAGACTTATCGGGTGAAGTCATATTCGATCTATCGGTATTCTAACTTTCGGTTCTAAAATAGACTCGTCTTTAGGTTAGGGGTCGTCTTTCCTTTCTTTGGAATTTTAATTCTTTCTTATTCCCTTTCCTTTATTGATTTTCTTGATTGAGAAAGTCAATTTCAATTTCTCGTTGGTTATAGGGTTCCAAACCATAACTGCTATTCCTTTCCTGCTCTCCTCGGGTCGGGTAAAGCACCCCTTGCTTGAGTGCTTTAGAGAGGAAATAGAGCACAGCGCTCAGAACGAGGCCAAGCGTTTTTGTTCCAATCTGACGCAAGGATTATCACGGAGCGACCTGCCTGACTTCCAACAGTCGGAGATCTATCTGCCCCAAAAGCTGGAGTTGATCTTCACCCAGGATGGGAAAGTTGGAGGAGGAAAGACGGAAATAATCTGAAATAGAAGAGAATTTTTGGCCGTTAGTCCGGCTTCGGGCTGATCTGGTTTGAGTTTCTTTTCTGGTCTCTGGTGCCGTCGATCCAGGTTTCGCTTCCTGGTATCATCGGTCTTCTCGTTCCATGAGGAAAAGGTCCGGAAGCGCCTATTTTTCATGTCTAAATCGGGAGTTTACGGGCTCTATCTCCTACTTATAATATATAGGCTCACTAAACATATAATTTAATATAAAGATAAAGAATTTAGGATTGAACACGTGAATAAATGCCTAAAGCTTATAAAAAGACTAGTTACAGTTCGGGTAGAATCTGCTTTTGAACTAGCCCTTACCTAGCGGGCTTAAAGATATACTAGGCTGGCTTAGGAGATACTGATGACTTTCAAACTAACTTCTATGGAAGGATAACTAAGAGACTAGCCTCATCCCTTGCTTAGTCCGTCCGCGAAATCCTTCTTTGAAATCTAAATCTATTTTTTTTATTCCCCTGCCTGCGAATCTCTTGTTTGCTCTGCGATTCCCGGCTTTGAATAAAATCTATCTCCTGCTTCTGCTAAGGTAAGGCTTGCCTTGGTCCTCAGTCAACGGGATCGGGGACTGGACGTCTATAACTAACTATCCCGCTTTTGCTCTAAGAAAGACAGATGCCTATGCGGTTTCATTATTAAAAACTGGTTACGGGGCCTGAAGCGGAAGCGGCTACCGAACTGTCGGGGGACTGGATCAAAAAAAAACGACTCGGTAAACCGGATCTCTAACAGGCACTGGAATTGGACTATATAATGGCGGCCATGCATCCCCATTTGCAATGGGAGGATATGAAACTATATTTGTAATTGGTAGTGCTATCCTTGCTTCTGCCTTCGTTGCCTCTGATAGCTATGCCCTCGCCTCTTTTTCTGTCTCTCTGACTCGCCGAAGAGTACGCGCGCTAGCGTTTTTAAGCTGGCTTCTGTTGGTTTTTGTATTGGCATATAGAAAAATATTGCTTGGTAGAACCCCGCATAATATAGCTGGCTAGCATATAGATTGCTGTATGCCCGCCCCGAACCACTTCCTTCTGCTGAATGACATCATATTCTTTATGTTTAGAGAGGCGGCCTCCCTGACCACACACTTTCAAAGAAGAGAGGGAATGGGCTAACGGCCTACCTTACCTTGGAAGGCTAACTAAGAAAGTCACAAAGAGTTGGAATCGAAAGCGGTAGGTACCCCAGGCATTGATTCCCATAGCGCCGACTTGGTGAAGGGAATCTATGCGAGAAGGTTCTCGAACAGGGTTCCGACCGAATAGAGCACGGAGCCAACGAGTTCAGTCGAACAAGGTAACGAGTCTAAGGGCAGGATCAAGCTTGAAAGGAATGGACGGGCGTAGGCAACATAGTGAACGCTGCAACTAGATATGAGATCAATGACTTAAAAGACAGATGTCGAGAGAAACTGTTAGACTTCTTTATTGCGTTGCGAAGAGAGATCGAAGACGAAGATTTTCTGACGCAGTGCGGGCACTGGATGGAAAAGACAGATAAAGGAACAACCCACCGGAAAGGCATACCTCAAGGAGCACCAATCTCCCCCGGCAAAGATCTATCTGCACGAAGCCGACCTATGGATAGAAAGAAAGATGGAGGAAAGGAAAATGAAATATGAAATCCAAACCAAATATGCTTTGGGAGTGTGAGATAGGCAGACGGGGAGTACGCAGCCGAACAACCGCGGGGGCTTCCAGCAGTGATAGCTGAACTAACCAGACGGCCGCCCAAAAAAACCTGGAGCTGCGAATTGAAATCGGAAATCAACGTCAGGTCCCGGCTATCCGAAAAAGGCAGACTGAAGTGGAGGATCACAAAATGCAACACAACAAGGGGCGAACCAAGCGCGAAGGAAAAAACGAATCAATCAGAATTAAGACAGGGAGTAAAGGCGAAAGAGATATTTTCGAGCCTGCAAGCAGCAAGCAACAACGGCTTTTCAGCCGTTGCGCGCTAGCTTGTAGTTTAGGGGTATAGTAGGGGTGCCCCTTTGTCTTTGTAAAGTCAAACTTTTCTAATAAGGTAAGCTTTTTGGAACCCTCTTCTCTGGTAACCCGCCGCCGCATATGTAGAAAAAGAGGGAGCGGAGAGACGGCACTATTATTGACTTTCTGTAATTTCACCACTGGTAGTCGGGAAAAGAGTGATCCTAATTTTTAAATAATGTTTTGGAACTGAGCCTCAAAGCTTCAAAGGAAGAACAACCGTTTGACTTTGACACATGAGGTGGCGAGTTTGGCTAGGTAACATAATGGAAATGTATCGGACTGCAAATCCTGGAATGACGGTTCGACCCCGTCCTTGGCCTCAAGGAGTGGTGAGCAGCACAGAACTTGTTTCAATCAAATGGCATAGGTTGGGGCTTCCTTTGTTAGAAATCCACAGACAACATTCTTCCAAACCAAAGAAATGCAAGATGAGAAGGTTTACCTTACGCTTCAATAGAATGAATTCAGTAAGGGTAGAGTACGCCCTATGGTCGATCGAAGGTCCTGTGCCACTTTCACTCCAATCTATCTGACCTTCAATCCATCTTTGTCCAGCCAGTTCATAACAAAATGTTAGACCAAGGCTAACACAACCGAATTGGTTGAGGAAAAGGAAACCCCAGCGACCAAGCACTCCCGCCCCCAAAAGCGGAGACCGAAGAACCGCCAGGTTGTCGAGGACACGTCTGAAGAAGAGGCGGGCGCCCTCTAAGTTTACCACCCTACCTACTAATGGACTGTGAGGGGGGTAGGCGAACGGGAACCGACCGAAAACCCGAACCGCTTGACTGACCCCTTCATAGTCCATTCATTAGGGTTGGGGATGAATGAAACCAATCAGAAGTGCTCGCGCAAGCGAAGCCGGGAAACGGACCGCAGCGCAACGACTAGGACTCGTGTCGGAGGAGTTTTGAGCGTGAGCTACCACTCATGCAGCGGCAAGGACCCGCAACTCTCGAAGGGGCCACCAACCGCCCGAATCACTGCTGCAAACCCTCCCTTTACTCAATGGATAGCGCTTATTCTCTTTCAATCAACAAAATGAGATGAGAAATGGGGGAGAAAGAAAAGAAAGAGGTCTTTATTATTATTAAAGTAAAGAGGCTTTGCACCTGAAATAGGACTAATGCAGATCCGGGTCTGGGCTTTCGAAAAGATGAAGATGCAAAGGGTAAAGAGACATTGAACAACCAACCTGACATAAGGATTTTAGCTCGCGCCTACTTAGAAAATGGAGATTCTCGGACGGGGAAAAGCGGCACTCGACATCTATTAAACAACACCAAGAACAAAGCCATACTATGCCCTCCTCGGGAGAAACTAGTGATGATTGCCATGAATGCTGCCCTCGAGGACGTGTACAAGAAGTGCCGATTCCTATCAACATGGTGCATCTCTTAGTAGAGGGGCGTGAAAAGAAAAGGCCGTGGAGACTTTGACCGAATGAATAGGGATCAATTGATAGATGAGGAAGAGAATCCAGGATGAACGCTTTTTTCATTCGCTATGCGCTGACTGGATACGTACTCACGTGATCAATCGATGGGCGTGGGAATTGCGTGAATGATGAGACCAGCCTAACCTAAAGTAAAGGCTCTTCCCTCTCTTGAGTTGAGGGCGAATCTTGATTGACTGACACCAGGAACCGATTCGGAGAAAGAAGAAGCATGGCATGAGATAGGCGGCGGAAAAATTTCCGATAGCGAATTACTTGACTCGATGGATGGTTTTCTACTCTAAGAAATCCAACTCAAGCACGAAATCAATGTTGAGTCAACAATCATCGAGAGGGGTACCACCAAGCGAGATCGAGACCAGCCCCTTGTCTTATATAATATAGGGTTCCAAACCTGCGCTTCTTCAAATATCCCATAAGTGGGAGCTGGGGCTTCAAAGCTTGACTAAGAAGCGAGAAAGTTTACTTTGAGAAAGAAAAGGGGCGCCCTAGCTGCCATCCGCGCTAACGAGCAAGAAAAGAAAGGGCCCCAACGGGCGTTAGCGCTTGACTAATAAGATATATAGGGCTTACCTTTTTCAGCTTGATCGGAATCGATTCTATGATTGAATAGCAGAAGTGCTACTTAGTAGTAGAAACTCGGAGAGAGAGACAGAGAGGGGACTCTTTTATACCTGCTAACTCCTAGGATGAGAAGTAGGTCCCTTGTTTTTGGCAGGAAGAGTTCCAGCCCTTGTTGCCCCTCGGTAGAGTGAGTCTACAACGCGAACTGGCAGGACGCGGAGATCAATTGATCAATATGAATCTCGAGAGTGGATGGTTGATCGCCGCCTCCTTGTCCTGGAGGCTCTCCGGCCGGGGAGGGGCTTGCTATCGTAACCCTTTCTCCCGGTCGGTGTATGTGAAAAAGAGTGACGAACTCCTTTTTTTTTCGGTCATAGGTTGGTCCAAAGAACGAGAGTCGGCTTCCTTAAGTCCGTTGTTCCTCAGTAGCTCAGTGGTAGAGCGGTCGGCTGTTAACTGACTGGTCGTAGGTTCAATTCCTACTTGGGGAGAATTTTGAGCGCAGCGCTTTTCTGACTCTGACCTAGCGACCCCTGCCCTTCGACTGTCTTTCTAAACTAGCATAATCGTGGGACATCAAAAGTGGGAAGTTGATTGTTGGTTTTTCTTCCTCACTCTCGTATAGGTGAACTTGGTTCATTCAATTCTTAGGGAGTTGAAGGATTCACTGGGAAGACTGGAGTACTATCTTCATTAGCCGGAAGGAATTAGTCTCCACTAGTGTCATTCGAAGAACGAACAAGAAAAGGCTTACCTTACTGTTTAGGTAGGATAGATGGATGTGGCCCATTGGCTAAAGCTCTGCCAGCTTCTTGTAGACTGAACTTTCTTCTCTCTTCTCTTTACTTTAGGCTCCGAGTTGTTTTTGGGTGGGATGGTCTTTCTTCGCCACTAGTGGCAACTAAGTTCTTGGTAATTTGCAAGGGGGAAGGAAGATCTCCACTCATTTCATTCAGTGCCTGCGGTGAGGCGCGGCCCACAACGAAGGGGGGCTGGGGAAGGCCGACGACTACATGAGGGGGAAGCTCTCGTAGAAGCTTTAGCCCTTGCTTTACATAAATTGTTATGAACTGACTAAATGACTAGATTCTCCCGGAACGCTAGCTAAGCTAATAGTTTTAGTTCCCTTCAATTAAATCAATAAGCTTTTTGATTGATTCAGAGCGCCGCCCCCCTTCAACGAATTAGAACCCATTGAGGGGGGCCTCGGCCGGGGAAGGGGAGAGTGGCCGAGTGGTCAAAAGCGACAGACTGTAAATCTGTTGAAGTTTTTCTACGTAGGTTCGAATCCTGCCTCTCCCACTTCTGTAGACTTCAGAGAAGAGAAAAGAGGCATTCGTCAGCGTAGGAAGGCCAACCGAGTGAAGCTCTTTCTTTTTTTTGGCCGTGCCGTGAAGTGAAATTGTATCGTATGTTAGTTAGAGAGGTTGGCGAACTACTACGATCTATAGATTCCCCACCTATATCCGTCCCAATGCTTGATCTTTATGGTAGTCAAGGAGCAGCCAAGGGAAGATCCTCGGTAACGGGAAAGAAAGAAGCACCTGTTGCGAGCAAGTATGACCAGAACCTTATTTTCTTCCCATGATGTGTTCTATCAGCGGGTGTTCTAACGGTGAAAGAGAAGCGGAACTGTCCTTTTTAGTCTAAAGATGTACGCTTAGGGCGAAAGAGTTCAGGAGGCTAGACGGTAGCTAGCTTGACTCTATTCTCCCCCAGAAGCTTTGTGTGGCCATTCCCGGACAGACTTCGTATTCTCAGGATCTATGGATGAGCCGATGATGTGCCCCCAAGTATACCAGCTCAGCTCCCTCATCCCTTTTTACTCATAAGGTTGTAAGCTTTTCTCCGTATGGGCTTTCCGCTGGTGCTCACGCAGAGCTTCTAGAGCAGTCTCTACGTGTTTCAGATGCTCCTCCGGGGTCTTGCTATAAACCAGATGTCGTCGTCGTAGACCGTGACGAATTCATCCAATCTAAATAAGGCCTAAGAACATCGTTCATCAGCCGCATAAAGGTTGCAGGTGCGTTGGCCTTACCGTAAGAGGGCCGAATGCCATGACGATCCATTCATATAGTTAACCCTTGCCTTGTCTTTAACGCGGTCTTCCAACGCCTTCCACCACTTGGTGGTATCCCGACTTCAAGTCGATCTTGGTGAAGTAATGAGCTCCCTCAACTAGTAAAATGGGAATAAGACATCGCAAAGGATAGCGATTCTTTACTGTGATCTAAGGGTGCGCCTAATCCACGCGCATGCGCCACGAGCCTTCTTTTCTTAGGCACCAAGACCTTTAGAGATAGGGGCGAGGCACAAGAGGATGTACTGGGCCAACCATGACCCTTTTCGAGCAGCTCTTTCAACTGCCGCCTAATCTCCTCATTTGCCAATGTCGACGTCCTGTAACGCCGTTGGGTAAGACTGCTCCCTGTGTGAGTTCAATCGAGTGTGTTCCAAGCTGAGTTATCAAACTCTGGGGTATCGGCTCATCCCTACACTATAGTCTTCCGATCCCCAAGAAAAGAGACCGACCCCACGGGTACTAACTCTTCTAAATGAGCTCCTCCTATCCCGAAGATACAAGCGCCCGGTCCTCTTCTCTTATGAAATTGCGCAGGAGGCTTTGTTGAGGCTTTTTGGGACACCTGCGCCCTCCTCGCTGGCTAGAAATGAACCTTCACGAGTTGAGTAAAAGCACCTAGCCTATCTGACTCCCCCTATACAAAATAGCAGTTCGTCCAGCCGCTTCGACCAACCAAGAGGATTCCTTAGATGAAGGAATAAAGTTTCAGGAGTGATCCTGCACACTCCAACCATTCAGGTCTATGGTCATCGAGAGTTTGACCCCACGTTGACTTGCTTTGTCTTGCTTACCGGCTCGGAGTTGAACTCCAAAAAAGGAACTGACTCTAACGATGCATATCTTTAAGTAAGCAAACCAATAGGAGGAAAGATCACAGCTGGTCTAGGAGCCGAAAGAGCCCAACTGACTTAGTTGTAGAGGGCAACCGAAAAGGTGTCTTAGCTTTAGGTAGTCTTTCCACACTTGGCTTTGCTAGGCAGGCTTCCCCTGGTCGTACCTTCTTGGGATTGACTTCTTGCTGCTTGCTGACTTATTGCATTTTTATGTGATAGGGGGCGAAGCGGTTCCGCTCGTTCCTATACTTTCCAGTATAGATACTTTCATTCCTCTACGAGACAAATTTCATTACCTCAAAAAAATCTTGTTGTTACCACCAAGTCTCTTACTAACCGCGGTGGTATGACTAGCGTCTCCAATCAACTCATAGCCCAATTTGAAGAAATAAGTTTTCTTGCTCCTCCTGTTCTAGGTTGGGCGTTCTCGGTCATTTTGTCTCTCTTGGTGTCCTTGTTTCCTCTCACTCTACATGGCCTCCCTTAAAGGCATGTATCAAAGACATGAGACATCGAGCGCAGTAACTCTAGCTTTTGACTTTCATAGGATGCCTTAGCTGCGAACAAAGTAAACAGACACCGAAGGATTCTTCCTATCTTGATTGGGTATCAAATCCTTGCTTGACTAATATAATAAATAGGGGCGGGCTAACGAAAACGCGTTTATCCCCTTCGCTAATCGGTAGTCCCTTCTTTTTGCCACTGTACTTCCCAATCAAATTCGTCATAACACTCATAATGATCAACTTTACGGAGATCCCATTGAATCAGCTCGTGTGATAAGATCCCATGCAGTTAACTCGAAAGGAAATGGAAATGAGTGACTAAAGAGTGAACCAATTGCTTCAAGATAGGATTTGCTTAGCTTTCTTTCTTCTAGCTCTAGCTCCCTATCGTCCAATAACGTATATAAGGTTACAGCTCGTGCATCTTCTTATTACTACTAGTCTCCTCCTTGCCATTCCCATCTTTGTCGCTGCTTTCCTATTGGTTTTATTACTCTGATCTCGATGGTGTGAGAGTGGCTTTTGCCTAAGCTGCCTTTCATAGCTTTCTTGAAGGGTGAAGAGCTAGGTTAAGACCCTTAGGAGACCCTGAGTACAATACCCTTCTTTCTCTTTTTCCTTTGTTGGACATTCAGCCTTCGGGCAAAGAGCTTGGGGCTCTTCTTCTCCCTATCTTAACGAAAAGAATTTTTTGTTTGTGGTCCTGTGTTAAAAGCTTACTAAACGCGCCTTAAATGCTTTTTTTCACCTCTATTGAGTAAGTTTGTCGCTTCGTTTCGGTCTCCTATGGAAGTTTGTAGACCTGGTTGGTTTGAGAGGGCTCTCTTATAAACCGCCAGCCAATATTCTATTACTCCTTTGGGAGAGAAGGATCTCTCTTTACTTCACAGGTTTTCAAGTGAAGGCTCAGGTCATTGATATGTTTTGTTTTGAAGAAGGGAGTCTTCCATTTAAGTACTTAGGTGTACCACTTACATCTAAATGTACAACCACTAAGGACTTCTATCCGATGATTGAAAGATTAACTTCAAGAATGAGAAGTTGGACTAAAAAATTTCTCTCTTATGCTGGACGGTTAGAGTTGATAAAGTCAGTTATCCAAGGCATAGAAGGGTATTGGTCTTCCATGTTGTTACTCCCCAAAACAGTGATTCTTCTTGTTCCGCTGTGAATGGTATCGTTATCGTATTCAGTAGTTTTCCCTGCTCGCTAAAACCCTTCTTCTTAGTCTTCGGCTTTCACAGGATTCACTACTCTAAGCGAAAGGCGCATGGGTTGACTCTATTTCTTTCTATGTTCCTGTCTTGAGGCAAGTCTGCTATCTTCGCCTCGTTGTCCGCCTTTACTTCTTAGTCTTTCTTTCCTTGCTGAATACATCGATAGTTGTTTGAAGCCAAGTGTTAGATGAACGAACCCTCTTATAGATCGCTTTCTGTACACTCCTCTCATGCCGTGGATGGACTCTTATATTGACCCGGGCTTTCATAGTCGCTGGGGCTAGAGTCTTTGACAGTGTCTTTCCATGCTCGTTCAAAAAGTGTCAGTAGGTCATTGAAGAAGGTGAACCTATAAATGGCGTATACAATACAAGAGAGAGAGAAAATCCAATTCATATCGTCTGAGGATTGTCTTGCGCCTAAGCTAGCTGTATTTTAAGCTTCATGTAGAGCCTTCGATGCAACACTTCCTTCATCTCGGCTGAGTAAAATGGTGATCCTAAAATCACACATGCATTCAAGTCCTATACTTTCCAATTCGAATTTCTATTCTAGCGCTCCTGATGGCTCAAATAAGAAGAAAGACAGTAGACCCGGTCAGAAGTTTGCTTCACTCATTGTTATTAGTCTTTATTGTGAATGCTGTTCGGAAAGTGTTCACTTGACCTCCTTGTCCGCTTACTGTATCGCTTTCACGCTACTGTAATTGTAATGGGCATGCTCTCGCATTGATTGGCACCTTGCATGATAGTTCTGTGTACCGACCTTGCTACGTAAGAGAGACCGACATGCAAGCGATTACAGCTAGCCTCCTTATCTGCCTTACCAGTAGAGCTAGGAAAGAAAGCCACTCGACTGTAAAGAGAGGGGCGAAAGGGCAGGAACCCAATTCGATAGAAGAGAGGATTTATTCCTCTCAATAGCAGCTGAGGCATATGAACAAGAGCTAGATCTCCCTCTTTTTCCTAAGTTAAAGTCCAGTTCGCTTGTTTACCCCGGGATTTCGAAAGAAGCGCCTTTATCCCCAGTCTTGCTTAAGACATAAGGGGGGTTCATACCAAACAATTCGTCTTAACAGAGTCCCGGTGCTATACATAAAGAGAGTTCCCCGGCGCAGAAGGCACGCTATCCCCAGTGGAAAGATATGTTACAGTGTACAGATATTAGAAACTGTCATCCGGGAATATACAACTATAAGCTTCACTCAAGCGCTTAAAGCGAGGAAGCTGTCCTCTTAGTTCCTACTATGGTATAATATGTTAGCCCACTATTGGATATCTCATCAATACCGGTGCAGCTAAGAAACAGTAGTTGGCGCCATGCCATATACAGTCCATCTCATCTTATAGTCGAACGCGTATCTTGGGAATACCAAGATGTCTAAGGACAAACTGTAACTCCATAGAAGACCCGAGTGATCTTATGATCAGTCGCGGTAAGGATCCCTGGTTGGGGTCTTACCCTAATCTGGTCCCAAATGCGAAAAATCACACCGTAAGATTGCAGAGTGTCCTCCGCAGTCTCACGGCCGATCTTTTTTGCTGAGATTGGTCCAGTTAGATAGTCTTCTAGAGGGAGCTCGTAATTCCTCTCCAAAGAGCAGAACCAGGCCACATGGCGGCAATGAGCTTTAACAAAGGACGATAGAAATCATTCCAGAGTTTCCTCATGTTCCGACCAAAAACATCGCACTAAGTTCACTGATTCTTCATCAATGTCCTTAGGTCGAGCGTTTTTGATCAGAAGAGCCCGCACAAGTCCCTCACGATAGCAATCAAGCACTCCCATTTCTGGGAAGCTCAACCACAATCGCAAGGGCAAAGGCCTAATCCCACTCTTACAATACAGGGCAAGCCAGTGTCGTTTCCACCTCCTCGATAAACGACGGAAGGTGTTACCACCTTCTTCGCCTATCTTAGATAAGGTCCGATAACCGGCCCCTCTAAGACGAAACGAAGCACTATAAGATACTCCGAGTGTCTTAAAGGTTGATGCTGCTAATGAAGAGTAAGCTAAAAGAATATTTGCCAAAGATGCGGGACTAACATCCCTACCACCTTTGACATAATAATCAATTAGAAATCTTTTAGCGAACTCGCAGCAACCATTATGAAAGATGAGGGATTTATCAAGGTTGATTACACCCCCCATCTCTTGCATAATGTCCCTGTAGGCCTTGGCCACTGCCTCATCGGCGATGACAATGTCATCTCCTAATAGGGCATAATCAAGGAATAAATGAGTTGGGTACGCTCTCCAGGCTGCGAGCCAAACCACCATACGGTGAGTTAAGGCAAACACAGGCCAGGAAGAGTAGAAACCCAGAGGCTGACCTCTCGTAAAGCGATACAGTCTCGCTCTGAGAGGGCGACCTTTTCCGGAGAACGGAACGCCATGTTATGCATTAAATCAAATCATACCACGCCTGTCCCAATTCATCACCGAAAAGGCCGATAAGCATGCTTCCAGATAGATTCTTCTTAGGAAACATGTCAGTCGCCGCTTTGAGATCGAAGGAATACAACACCTTCTTTCCCACTAAACGGCGAAGCGGAGCAAGTTGGTCATAGGTCCCATCAGTCTTAAGTGTCCTTAGGACAGTCCATCTCATCTGAAACAGTCTTAAAGGGAACTTTAGGCCATTATTCTGATCCTCATGTACCATATCATGCGTGAAACGCCCTCCGCATTGTGTGCATCCGAATGGGAAGACCGCAGCTCAGACCCTAAGAAATGGGAGCCGAAGGGGAAGTCTTTCAAGGCTGTTCCGGGTATTGAATGATTCTTCTCGGCGGGGGATTGAACTCTATCTGATAGTGATTTCTAAATCCCGAACCAGAGAAAGAGGAAGAAGCAAAGCTAGGCCATTCCATTAGGGATGTGTATACTATAAAGAATCAGGAATAGCTTTTCTCTATACCGAGCCGGGTATGAACTCAAATCAAAAAGAATCTGACTCCGCACCTCGCTTCTTACCGCGTAAATGCCATTCTTTTCTTTCCAGGACAGGCCTATCGAGAATAGAATTCTTTCTTCACTTGGAGTTATAGCTTTCTTATGTTATGACTTAAACCATCTCTCAATCAAAAGAAATAACCCTTCTTCCAGCACTCGTGCCCGCTTAGGCGGGGGTAGCCGTGTCGGCGGGTGCGAAAGCCGTGACATAAGGGCTTTTTATATTAACTTACTTACAGAGTAACCAACCCAAAAAGGGCAGGCAAGAAAGCGGTAAGCTATGTTAACCGGATAAGGAAAATGCAAGTCCATTCTTTCTTAACTGTGTGCTTCAAGTACTTACTTTCATTTCCAATCAAGGATTTCAATTTTAAGAGCGGGGAGGACAAGCCTAAGACCCTGCCAAGAACTTGCAATACGGGCTAAGCCGTCCCAAGTAAAGGTAATAGGGTAGGCTTGAAAATTCCTTTTTCTTTTTGTTTTTTGATTCATATAGAAAGCCGGCCTTCCTCATACTCCTCCCTTCATTCATTGAGTTGGAGGCCCGCCCGTTATGCATTGCATGAAAGAACAGTCACTCACATCGGTGAGGGTTGCGTTATGCCACCTGCCCTTATCCTGGTAGTACTGCTTTAGCAAAGCGAACGGTAGGTCAAAGAGGTCTGGGACCCTCCTTCCTTTCATAGGCTGGACTTTACATAGCGGTGCCCTTTAGTTGCATCTTCAACCTAGGCAAGACCCTACTTGCTGTTTATCCACCATCCATCCCTGAACTTTATTGCGGGGACAATGAAGCTTGTCTTTATTTTATTCCCTTTAATCAAAGGGTTCCTTTAGCGAGAGAACGACGGGATGAACTTTACCCGCCCCTTGCCCGTTCGTTTCACTTACTTCCGCTCCGCTCTTCTCATCGAGAGTAGGTTTTTTTCAGGTACAAAAATAAAAGAAAGATCCTTCGGCCTCTTCTGACTTTCCGTTTTCCAACAGCAATTACACATTTCCTCGGCCTCTGATTACAGTCGAAGTCCCTTCTGTTCGAGTCCAAGGCCGGTTCAGTCGTGCAGAATGAGATAATGAAAAAAGATAGTGGTTCAGAGAAAGTTCTTTTCATCTATCCTAGAAAAGCTGTCCAGCGAGCCTATGTGGTAATAAGTAAATCCTTTTCCTGCCTCACAGACCTGTGATCAAGGAGCGATAGAATTGAAGAAAGGAGCTTTGGATACCTTATTATTTATTAATATTAATAGGGTTCCAAACCTATCTTACTAATAAGAAGAAAGGGGCAAGCTAAAACAAACCTACTCCTAACAGGGTCGAAGTATTGCATTCTCTATCCGCCCGACAGCAGCAGAGGGGGTTCGATTCCCGTTATACGCGATGTGGCGAAAAAGACTGATTCAACGAGATATGCCTTGCCTGCATTAAGATTTCAAACTTGTCGTCTACTTTCAGGAAATGTTTGGAACAGAGAACTTACAATAATACAACGCCGCATTCTCAAAAGATTGAGAAACAAGAAGAGATCTATTAAGAGAAAGATTTATTCTCGAAAAAATCTTAACAGTTACATTCAATTACAAACTACACGAAAGTTGTCCCTTTTTCATGGAGATTTACCCATCACAGAGATGCACAGAAGAAGAAAACGATCATATATCCCCTTTCTACTCAATCCAGAAACAAGATCGGACGTTATTCCGGTTCGTCTCCATTTTCGTGAAACTATTCCTCAAGCAAGGCAGCCGATCAGTCATCGAAGGGTTTGTGTGAATCATAGAATGGTAAACATTATTCATTTTAAAGTGTCCCACGGTGATATAATATCTTTTCAAGAAAATGATGCGAGAACCCGCGGTGAAGAAATAAGGAGATCTTTCTATATCGAAATATCAGTTGAAAAATTCATAGGAAAATTTCTGGATCGCCCGGTCAGAATGTGGAGAAGAACCAAAACAAAATGGTTCCGAAAACTCAAAAAACTAAAAACTAAGAAGGAATGCCGCCTACTACTAAAATCCAAGTTTTTGCAACAGTTGCGTTCTTCTATGCAAGAAGAAGACACAAAGAAGTTTGGATCCAAAAAAGTATGCTTAGGCAGTTATTTCGATGATCACAACAGAATGAAGAGGAATTTGTATCATTTCAAATCCCTATTCTTATCGAAGAGAAGGAACGAGAAAAACCGAAATATTCATATTCCTACTCAAACAAGAAATCCTATAGTTTACAACTCTTCTTTATATAGTAATTCGACCTATTGCTCCGCATCCCCCCATCAGTTTACTATGAATAGAAAAAGAATCGAACTACCTACTCATTATTCGGAGGTGAATCATAGAACACCAAAAGCTGTGGTATCTTATGGACCTAACATAGGTCACATCCCTCACGACATAAGATTGAAAGATCCAAACCTTCTTCTTCGGAGCGGAAACGAACGTGGCCAAAACATATAAAGATCGGCTCGCTCATAAGGGACATATCTATCCGGATAGAGGATAGTCTAGATCTATTCATAGATAGATCTCTATCCATATAGAGTTGTATCTTCGTGGATAGAGATAAAGATAGGGATCCATCTAGACCTTGAATCACTATTTCCATTTTTTTTCGATTGATTGCCTTTTTTTCTTTACTATATATATACTTATTTTTGAAAACGAATCTTCCTATCGCCTATTGCGAGGAGAGGAATGCCTTCTCCCCCCCGCCTAGTCCGCCGGCGGAACAACCTGGCACTCCCCCTCAGGTTCTGCCTGGCACTCCCCCTCAGGCTCTGCCTGTAGCTCCCCCGCCCGTTGTGATCCCCGAACTGCTCCAACCCCTTCTCTCGGAGGAAGCAAGACGGAGCGAGCTTTATCACAGGTACTCGCTCCTCAATATAGGGGGGAATGACAATCTTGGGCGCATGGTATCCATTATTGATTCACAAGTGAGAGTGGAACGGTATGTGGAAGCAGCCTTGGTGGATGATGGGTATAGCCGTCATTCCATTCTATCCAAGCGCCCCCAGATTCGGGGCTTGCTCCATTCCCCGCAAGGGGAGCTTTTACAGCCCCGTACCTATTCCAGGTACCTCGCTCAAATTGAGCAGTATGGAACACGCGAAAGCGTTCCGTATCGCCGCATTATGCGAGCAATCCGGAACCATGATCTCCTTTTAGAACGATGATCGGGGATGGGGCGCACTTACCGGGGCAAACGTCATGTTTGGGGAGGACAGGTTGGTCAAAGAAAAGGGAAGGTCCTGATTCCGGGACGAAGCCGTATGACGCGAGAGTGTCACGTACGGTTTCTTTGAGAAGAGTGTGATACCACCACCTATCAGGCCCGACGAGCGGTCCACGGAGCTGCATCCCTACTCACCTGGTCCATGCACATCGCTCTCTCCAGGAGGTTGGCCGCCTATCCTAGATCTTCCTATTTCCAAGAAGATCCCCGGCTCGATCTGGTTTAGTATCAAGGTGATTCTCTTTCTGTTCCTATATATATGGATCCGTGCAGCATTTCCACGATATCGTTATGATCAATTAATGGGACTTGGCCGGAAAGTGTTCTTGCCTCTATCATTAGCTCGGGTAGTCGTCGTTTCTGGTGTTTTAGTCACCTTTCAATGGCTCCCTTAATTATGTGCGAGGAAATTCCCTCTTGAGTAATGGGAAGCGGGCTACTCCTCGAAAATGCCCCGCCCGTAGGTTCCTTTGTCGTTGGGGATTCAAATCTTACTTGCTCCTTCCTAGGAACTCAGTAACGTGGCCAGTAAGTCAGCAGGCAGGACAGGCGCCTAGTCAACTCTTAAGTAAGAATAGGTCCAGGGGAGACAAATCAATAGGAAATGTTACTTTTGAAGAAAAAAACCAAAATGCCTCAATTAGATAAATTCACTTATTTCACACAATTCTTCTGGTCATGCCTTTTCGAAATTATTCTTACTTTTCTTTTCATTAATTAGTATTAATCTTGCGCTTAGGTTCGATTGGATTAGGGGAAAAGTGAGTAAGTTTTTTTTCGTATGCGGGAGTTTAAAACTCGAATTAGAGACAGGTCTTTACCTGGTCACAATACTCTTTCCTCGAGTATTCTTGTTACTGAAATATCTTTTCTTTGGTTATTTGATTTTACGATATGGATTCGTCCTTTTTTCTAATATCTTTGCACTATTGCCCCCATATGAAATGATGGTGCCCTTGGTGGCCGAGTGCTCAGGTGAGGGAAGCGGCTCCACTAGTGGATCTTGGATTGACCGATCGGAAAATGCTTCGTTGAACCCTAGGGAGCTGGAGGATCACGCAGGGACGTCGGCTTCGGCCCCACACCCCAGCCAGGCCCACGATCCTCAGGTCAATGAAGCGCCTCCTCTGGCCCAGGAGGCGCTGCCGCAACAGATAAACACACCTGAGCAGCTAGGCCACCAATTAGATGAATTCACTACCTCCTTTAATAGGATCGCTATGCGAAGTGATTATTTGATAGGACTAAATGACCGCCTAAGGATTTACAACTCCACGCCCGAGAGACTCAATCAAATAGTGGATGGTATGCGCTTAATCTCTTCCTTACAAGGGAGGGAAAGGCCAACATCCGGAAAAAGGGCGGGCGACGCCTTAGTAGCCTTCATGCGCGAATGGGATCAGCGTCAAGCATAATTTTTTTTTCCATTTCTTCTTTCTTCGTGTCTAGGGTGTTTGGCTTGTAAATGTCAGTGAGTGGAGAATTTTATGTGAATGAATGCGCCAAGAGTTTGGAAGATATCTTGAGAAAACGACTGTTCTTGGAAGATATCTGCTGGCCTGAGAGAAGGCGGCCTCTCTCGGGAAACATGGCAAAATTTCTCTTCTTTCTTTTTGCTTTTTTATTTTGTGGGTAGGTTCAGTAAGAGCAGAGGAGATCAGATACACGGAAACGAAGACCTTTCGAGCACAAATAAATATTGGACCGGGAAGAAAAAAGGGGAAAAAGGTAAAGTCTAAGTACATTATGGCACGAAAAGGAAATCCAATTTCGGTAAGACTGGATCTGAATCGTAGTTCAGATTCAAGTTGGTTCAGTGAGGGCGACCGCGAAAGGAAAGTCACCGAATGGGTCAGTCTTTTCCTTCAGTTTGTCCCAGATTTGAAATAGAAAAGGGCGTGGGAGGACGTTGCGGATGTCCGGGGCGGACACGACTTCTTCTATTCTTATTCTAAGGCTAGAAGACCACTGAAAGACACCCAGGACTAGAGCATGTCGTGAAAGAAGCACACTGGGCGGGCGTGCTTCGACCGTGTCTCCGGGGCACAGTTGAATGTAGATATCATGAACGCGAGGTGCAGGATACCAGGCCGAGAAACCCGGGCAACCACTCCCCTATGTGCCAATCGCTAGCGCATCCAGGGCCCCGGCGCCCCGCTCAGCTGGAGAGGCCTAGCCTGATCTGAGAATTGCTAATTTGGTTCGGATAGACTTCATTCAAGAATGCCGCCGCCCTTGGAATCAATAAGAAAAGAAGTGCTAAGTTTCAGATCAGTGAATAACCCGAAACGAAAGAAGAGACATTTCTCGCTCGGCGCCTAAAGCGCACTATGCTCCGCTTCAGCTTCAACAAACAAATGAGAGTTTTCGGTGGAACCGGTGAACCACGCGAGCTGGTTAGATGCGTGGGGCAGAGGGCTCGTAGTACCTGCTAGCGCAGCTATGCAGTAGAAGGAAAGGAGCCTAAATCGACCCCCTTCCTTCTTTTTTTTTTCAAAGAAAAAAAGCAGTACAAGGAAACTTTTATTTAAGTCGGATGAGACTAAGCAGCTACCGACCGTTCCGACGCGCCCTTGACCTATCTTGATAAAAAAAACCTATCTATATCTAAAGGGGAGCCTAGTTTAAGCTGTCAAACAAATGATAGAATGGAAAATAATGAATAACCACTAGTAGGGATATGGGTGGAGTCTCGCTCAGTAAGTAAAGAGAGTTGTAGATTCGTAAAAGAGGAGAGAATTACTTTCAAATGACAACTGCCTCTTCTTGCTGCGAGGGCGTTGCACGAAACCAAACCGCCCCCCGCCCGATCAAGTACCAGTTGCTTCGCTGGTAGGTCCACTTAGGTTAGGGGGCATTGTCCCTCAGTTCTTACCAACCTCCGGTGTGTAATCGACATCTTGCTAGCTATAACTCGGTCGAATAAGAATCATTGATTCCCTCTGCTGTCAATTTCTTATTCATTCATGGCGCTCGGCCGGTGCTCCTTTCTCATCTCAAACCAGAACAACTCTGAACGTTAGGGAAGATAAGGGAAGACCACCTGAGCGAACCGACCGAAGGGACTTGACTTATCCGAACCGAACGATAGCGGCTTAAAGCTAAGCCTATCACGAGCACGAGAATCAAAATCCTTGATCGACGAGGAGGAGCATCTCAAAGAAGTATGGGGCAAAGGATCAAGCGCTTTGACTTTGTCTCCCGGGATCCACCACAGGTTGGGTTTGAGAGCCGTGTGATGGGTCACTATCCAGCACGGTTCGGAGAGCACTTTTAGTCTGCGTTGGTGAATAGAAGCCCCCCTATCAAGCAAGAAGGAAGCGGCTCTTCCCACGGCGGAGTCACCATTGACTCTATTTATTATTATGGGAAATCACTGTATCAAGATCTCAATCTGAGATCTTATTTCGGTTCGATACGTCCACCTACGAGACTCACCTTTGGCTTTCGCCTCGGTAGATGTATTATTATACATTTTCCCAAAAGAACATTCATTCATTTCTTTCTTCCCCGTCGACCACGACGACTAAAACGACGCGAAAAATCCAGACCCGGAAAGGCGAAGGGCCGGGGGTGGGAATTTGGGAAAGTCGGGCCGATCGGATGTCTTCATTCAAGCGACGGTACAGAAGAAGAACGAAAGGAAGTGAGAGGCCGGGGGTCGGGGAAAAGAGTCGAGTCGATCAGGCTCGACGATCGGAAGAAGCAAAACGAAATCAGGATTTGGCCGAAAAAGAAGCAAGGCTATGGATACCATGACCGATCACCATCGATAAAGAAGAATCTTTCTAAATCACTTCGGGTCAGCGGGGCCTTCAAGCATCCGAAATACGCCGGGGTTGTAAATGGCATAGCCTTCCTGATAGAAAATGACGACTCCTTCATAAAAACGAAGTTATTCTTGTTCTTTTTCCCAAAGAAGTCCCGCTCCGACGGCCCGACGAGTCATCTACAACAAAGGACCCTCCCCGCAGTGCGCTCTTCCTTGAATTATTCGGTCATGCAATACTTATTGAATACAAAGAACAAAATGCATTTCGACCCCGTCGTAGTTCTCAATCATTTCGTGGCACCGGGCGTGGCTGAACCATCTACGATGGGGGGAGCTAATGCACAGGAAAGAAGCTTAGATAAGAGAATACGTTCTCGCATCGCTTTTTTTGTAGAAAGCTCGACCAGCGAGAAAAAGTGTTTGGCCGAAGCCAAAAAGAGGTTGACCCACTTCATTCGCGAAGCGAATGATCTTCGCTTCGCGGGAACAACAAAAACCACCATCTCGCTCTTTCCTTTCTTCGGTGCTACCTTTTTTTTTCTAAGGGATGGGGTTGGGGTGTATAATAACCTTTTTTTTGAGAATGCCCGGGAACAACTCCTAGGTCAATGTTGGAGAAAATGTTGGAACCTCATGGCTAAGGATAAGGTAATGGAATTGATAGAGAAATTCATAGACCTAGGTAGGATAGGAGAATTGATAAAGGGAATAGAGATGATGATAGAGATCATACTGAGAAACAGAAGAATTCCGTACGGGTACAACTCTTATTTGAACGAAGTGAAAAAAATGCGATCTTTGTTGTCTAATAGAACAAACACTAATACCTTAATTGAATCGGTCAAGATCAAATCTGTTTATCAAAGTGCTTCTCCGATTGCTCAAGACATCTCTTTTCAACTGAGGACCAAAAAAACAAGATCATTTCGTTCCATTTTTAGTAAAATAGTTAAGAATATTCCATTAGTAATGAAAAAGAGGGTTACGGGGATCCGTATATGTTGTTCAGGTCGATCAAAAGGTGCAAAAATAGCTAGAACTGAATGCGGAAAGTATGGAAAAATATCTCGTAATGTATTTAACCAGAAAATCGATTATGCTCCTGCGGAAGTATCGACTCGTTACGGAATCTTAGGTGTCAAAGTGTGGATTTCATATAGTCAAAAAAGAAGGGGGCGTGCTATATCCAAAACGTACGAAATATACTAAATATCGTAAAGGCAGATGTAGTAGGGGTTGCAAAGCGGACGGTACACAACTTGGTTTTGGAAGATATGGCACTAAAAGTTGTAGAGCAGGTCGTCTTTCATATCGAGCCATTGAAGCAGCGCGTCGGGCTATAATCGGACACTTCCATCGTGCTATGAGCGGACAATTCCGAAGAAATGGTAAGATATGGGTAAGAGTTTTCGCGGATATCCCTATTACCGGAAAACCTACAGAAGTCAGAATGGGAAGAGGAAAAGGAAATCCTACGGGTTGGATTGCTCGTGTGTCCACGGGACAAATCCTATTTGAAATGGATGGTGTGAGTTTGTCAAATGCTCGACAAGCCGCTACATTAGCGGCGCATAAACTATGTTCGTCAACCAAGTTTGTTCAGTGGTCGTAAGCTAATTAGTTAGTGGGGGGAAACCGGACCGGGATTCAAAAGAATTAGGCGAAGTCTTTCTTCCTGAACGACGGAAGTGACTACTTGACTTTCGTATACTAGCTATTTTCAGATCTACCTTATCTTGCTTATTTAAGCAAAAGGAGATCCACTATCGGTTGTAGTCTTCTTGATCTATCAAGTCAAGAGGGCGAGGCTCCTAGCAATGGGAGGAAAGGGGAGTGGGTAAGCGGGCCCCTTTCCACTTTTCCGTGGACTAGTATTAGGTACCGAAACTCTTATTATAAATACGTTTTCGTCAATGCCTAAAGGTGCTTTTTTTGCGTACTTTTCATGTGTGATTTCCCCTCAAGGGTAGGAATAGGGATGTTTTTAGTTTAGTACAGATCTTTTAAGCGAACCACTATGTTGAGTAAGGGGTGCGAAGCACGAAGCATGACATTTTCTTTGGACGACTCATCGAAGCTATGAAAGCCCAGGCCGGGCCTAACTAACCAACGAAAGAACGGCCGCCTAGGGCATTGACGAAAACGGATTCCATATTTGCTAAAGTGTAATATAATATAAATAGGGGAGTGAAAGAGTCTCAAGACTAAGCCAATGCTCCTTCCACGACTAAGACACAGACGAACCGGGCCACTAGGGGTTCTTACACGAGAATTGATTACCTGAAGGCCAACTAGTTGCATTAGTCAAACCTACACGCTACCTCTCCGCTTCCTAAAGAAGGAATAGCAAATTAGGCACGATTCGACTGCTTGAACTGCTAATAGAAGGCTTGCACGAGGAGAGAGCTAGCCATCAAAGGTGTATGCTAGGGGAATGTGGCAAAGGCTGCTTCATCGAGGAAGCTCAAGGCGATAGGCATAGTGGAAATTCATCCTGAATCTGTTCACACGAATTGCTCAAGGTTGGAGGAAAAAGCACTACTATTGAATCGAATCTCCTGTTGTTGAGGTAGTCTCCACCCATCATCTCCTGTGTCAGTCGATCCGATTTGATCAGCAGGTGCGAGGATAGCAGAGACAGAGATAAAAGCTTCGTCAGCAGAGACGAGAGCTGGTAATTATAGAGATTTAGCGATCAACGAATTGACCAGGAGGGAACTGGAGCAATTGCATTTTCTTTAGTTGACTGAATGGATTGACTCAGTTGACCTAGTAGCAACAGTTCCAGTTTCTATTGCTTAGTCAGCATCTGATCAAGACAGAGAGCGAGTTTACGAGCTTTAATCTAATCAGTAGCCCGCGCGTCAATCGAGCGCTAAAAGCTTCCTTTCTTTCGGGGTGCGAGTAAGTTACGGTAGTGAAGGGAAAAGAAAGAATACTAGCAGGGGGATTCATTCGATTACAAGAGGTATTTCAAAATGCGAGCACGGGCAAGCTTATCTGTTTCAAGCAAACTAGGGGGAAACTGTTATCAAACAGAGAGGGGTGGGCATTCTTCTTTGTTTAATTGGAAACAGTCCCTTCGTTCCGGCTATAGTCCATTAGCAAGCGAGTAGGTACACCGGTTTGTTGCCATCAAGAAAGAGCTCCCTCTCCTGTAAGTCGAGCTATTTAAACCTCTCCTGTAAGTCGAGCTATTTAAACCTCTCCTGTAAGTCGAGCTATTTAAACCTCTCCTGTAAGTCGAGTTGCTAAAGCACCTCTCCAGCTTCTCCGAGCTATCTATCTCAAATTCATTTACTTTACTTACGAAGCCAGTCTCCTCTATAAGACTTTCATTCCCTAGACCTCGTAGGCTGATGATTGCCTTGATTGGCCAACAGTATCAGTTCAATCTGGCATTTCATCCTTGGCCTTGGTAAGGGTGTACACTTTTTTTCATGAAGTCAATAACGAAGACGGGACCATCCCGCTCGGGCTCCAAGGTCCTCAGTTCGGGCTAGATTTGTGGTCAAGACTGGTGGCCACAAGCGACTTTGTTACATAGAAGAAGCTTTCTTCAAAACGGGCAGGCAGGATTTATCCAAAACCTGGTTACTTCGCCCTTCTAGGGGGTACTTCTAGTTCTGCCTGTCCCTCGTCCATCATCTATAAGACTGTAGGCGCACCTGAGCGCAATCTCGCTCTCGTGTGTGGGGTCTCTTCCGAATTGAATTAATAGATTGCCACTGCGTCTGATTCGAGTGTCTCCGTCATCCGTTCCGCTATTGAGGCTGCCAAACTTCTGCTTTATTGATATGATATTAAACGTCGCTTAGAAGCGGTCGCAAGGTCTGTTTTGGACAAATCGTCCTATAAAATTTTTTCCATATCTGCTGATGTTTCGAATAAGAAACCCCGGAATCAGATACCAGACATGGTATAGATCCTTTGGTTTATGACCTTGTAACCTATTTTTTTTCAACGGAGGGTTGGGTTCCAAGGGCAGCTTCAGTCTTTGATCAGCGGGGCGATGCCCAACCTATTACCGAGAGGAAATTGATCCATTGCATGCCGGCCTAGTGTATAGGGACTCTTCAATAATGAGGAGGATGGGGTCGGTCCGGTTGAATACGTAGTCCAAAAGACTATTCCCAAGGTAAGCAGAAGCCAAAATATCTCCGTAAAGTAAAGAAGTAGCCCGGCCAACGGACTCGCTGATGTATGGAGACGGAGCAGGATACCTTTCATTTGAAGACGGAAGAGACGGTTTTGAATACCCCGAGGGGAGGGTTTGGCACGCCTTGATACGACTAGGTGCCATCTCTTTTTGTACCGCTCGATGAATGAGAGTTCCCGTCGCCCGGCTGTTGAGGACAGCTATTGAAGGATTTACTTAAAGGGTAGAGGCTGTTTTTCTACATTAAGCTGGAGGGGTTTTTTCTTTTGTTCCCGTTGCTGGGGGCGTTACTCCCAACACCCTTTTGGGCTGCCATAGATCGATTAGACCTTCCAGATGGGGTCATCAAGCGAGTGGTGATGCTGTACTTTGCTAGGTTTTTTGTGTTGTGAAGGAAGCAGCGCAGGAATGGCACGCAGAAAAGGAAAAACGAGAATTCGGCTTCGAGCAGAGGCTGCCTACGGTCGAGTAGAGGTATAGAAGGTGCTTCTATAATATAAGATAATTGGTAGGTTCTCTCTATATAAGAGTCTTGTACTACTCGTCAACTGGTAAGGCTAATGAGTGGGCCTTTAATACTTTAATACTACTTTTTTGAAGAGAACCCACTAGTTGCAGCCTACAATTCACCGAATAAAGGGAGTCTCACAAGGCGGGGTAGATCAAAGTATTGAAGGTTTCTAGAGTAGATTTCATTGCACACTAAATCCACTGAAAGTGTTGTAGTGAGAAAGAAGGCACTAACAGGGGAAGAAGACGAGCAATGAAACTTTCCTCCCAGGGCAGTGGGGAGAGAGGAGATTCGATGAACACTAAGAGGGTCGCAGTAGTGAGCACAGAAGAACCCCTCGATCGGGTTTTTTCCGGAGATGAACTCCAGGACCACGAAAGGTTACTTTCCGGTGCACTTGAGTGCTTACTGAAGAAGAGCCTTTCTTGACCCATCACCATCAGTCGAAGTGGATCCGTACTTAAGCCTATTTTTTAGCGCACAATCTCTGTAAGAAAAGAGTAGCACGTTTGGGATCTAGTTCCTGCCTTGCCTTCTAGCTCTCCAAGTGGAGTTGCCAATACCAAGCCGGTTGAAAGCAAAGTAAAGAAGCCATTCTCAAGTAGGCCGCTTTCAGTCCTCTCATTGGTAGTGGGAGTGGTGACAAGGAAGAAGCTTTCTTTAACGTGTTGTTTACTAGGAACCTTTTCAAAGTCAACCTAACCGGTTACCTTTGGAAAGGCTACTAAGGACCAGGTGAAGAATGCCATCAGAGGAAATCCTCTATCTTTCAATCTCTTATAAAAGGGATAAGACAGAGGTTTTCCAAGGAAGCCAAGATCTTTGATTCCCTATCACGATCTAAAAGAGCAAATGTAGTTGCCCGTAGTTCTGGAAAAACCTCAGGGGCTAACCTATCTTCTTAAGGTTACTCTACATTCTTGTTCTTAGCGGTCTGAAAGAGGAATCCTCGGGTTACTCACGTCTCAGAAGGAGGAAGTGGCAATCCGTCTTATAGAATGTAGCTGTTGCTGGGCGAACCCGGAAGAAGGTACGAACGATGTGAAGCAAAACAACATAGCGAAATGGTCCTACTTCTCGCATTAACTCCATCGACAGAAAGAACTCAAGGACTCGATACGGGAATCCGAAGACAAGAGGAAAGCACTTTCCATGTATAAAACGAGTACATAAGCCTGGTAACTGCCGCTTCGATCAAGCGTTAAACTACTACTTCTGGCTTCGGTCGAGAAAGGTATGGGCCGGGTCGGGTTCGTAGTAGCAGACGGACAATTAAAGTACGTGGGGTCTGCTTGGTGAAGCGAAGTAGACGGGTATCCCCTAGATATCGAACGAACTAGCCACTCGTTATTGTAGCAAGGCGCCGTGGGTCTTGCGAGCTTCTGGGCGTATACGAATCTCCTCGATTCCTCTATATGTAAGGAAATAGCTACATCCAAAAGAAAAGGGGCAATGGTCGCCGGACCACCGCTTGCTCTCCTACCGGCCTTTCTCTCTTAGCTTTCTCCGGCTCCGGTTACCTGTCTTCAGTCTTGGATTCCACTGTAGATTCCTTGCTTTCATCGAAATCTTCGACTTTAGAGAGTCGTTCTTTGAGAGATATTTTATTTGCCTCCTTATTTTCCATCCCCGTTTTCGTTCTTTTGCGCAGGGGTTAGCCTAAATAAAAAGGACAACTCTTTGGATAAGGCGTTAAGGCGGGCTTCTAACCCTCGGCCTATCTGGTCCCGTGCGTGCGGATTAACACCCTTTCGTTTCTATCGAAGGCAGCCAACCATATGAAAGCATTTTATCGTCGCGGTTTAACCGGTCAGGGTCTAGCACTAGACCTGAAAATGGAAGGGCTGCACTTCACGTTGATGTCGGCTATGCGCCTTTTGCATCCGATGATTCAGTTCACAGACCTAGTAATTCAAAGGAAGAAAGCAGATGGCCGGCTTTTGATAGCAACCCCTTGCCTGTAGTAAAAGTGTTCCATTTTGGGTTCGGAACTTGAACGCATAGTTTTATTTCCTCTCTCCCTCTATCACGTTGATTCGGCAGGCGCCTTTTTTTTTACCCTATATAACCCAATTGAGCTAGCCCGTGCTACCGCCCCATCGAAGCGAGTAAAGGAAAGTCTTTCTTTCTATTATAGAAGATAGACCATTTACTGAGAAGTGACCATGAACCATAAGCCCAGACGTCGTTACCCTTCCTCCGTTTGCCGCTTTCGAGCTGTAGTTCGCTAGCTCTGTTGTTAGATTAGATAGGTGTAGTAACCCCCTTTTTCTTTAGAAGAATCTCGATTTGCTTTGTCTTCCGTGCTCGGGCTAAGCCCTTGCCTTGCTTTTCTCCCGTCACCTCTGGCTTGGCTATCTGCCTTTCCGACCAACTCATATGGTAGTGGGGACAGCTGACCACCACTTACCCTGGCTGGCTTAGACGAAGACTTTCTTTGTTATGGGAAGGCTTCAGCCTCTGTCAAAATTGCACCTTTTGATGATCAATAGAAACCTCCATTTCTTTCTCCGAGCTGAGCTCCTAAGGCAAAGGCCTCCTTCTCAAAGCCCGCCCTTGGTCCTATTGCTACTGCTTCTGATTCACCAAATAAATTAGCCCCTTCGACGCTTTATTAAAGGAGTACTGATCCCGGGAAATTCCTTCCAAGGAACTTATTGACCATTAATTCTTTATCAAAGACCGGAAAGGCCGACTCCTTTTGTTTGGGATTTGAGGAACAGAATCTGCTGCTAGAGAATACGCCGTTACTCTTACAGAATCCACTTAACATTCAAAAGGGCAGTGATTGGCCTACTAGGAGTAAGTAAGGTTTAGGCTTGACTGCTTTCCTTTCTTCCTTTACTGTTGATGGAATACGCACTGCTAGCCTCTTTCCTCTTGCTTTTATTTTGGGGAATTACCCCGGGAAGAGACCAACCTAGTCTACTGATCAGGCCTCGGAAAGAATCTTAGCTGTTATCCCCGATGGTCAACTTATCCTTCTGATGGTGAACTCGGCCTCGTATCAATGCTATGAATTAATAAAGTTGTATATAGTATACCCCTCTGACTCATGCTTAACACTTGTTTGGGAATCAGCCTTAGGTAGACCGTCAGACTCTGTTTTCAACTCTATCTATGGCATTTATAGATAGAGCTGCTTCGCTCCTATTAATCTGCACCCGAAAGAAGCATCTTCATTCCCCTGTATTTATATAGAAAGGATATAAGGTTTGTCTTACTCATTTGCCTATTCATTGGATTCTCAGTATGATGGTCAACAGTGCCGGTAGCTCGTGCCTCTCGTTTGAAGCGGTAGTAAGAAGGAGCTGTGAGGAGCGGTCCTCCCCGAACAGGATGCTTGCCCGGGAAGTAGGGCCGTAAAGAAGCTAGAAGAGAGTCTAACTGCACACTAACAGAAAGCGAACCTGCAAACGACTGATTATTTGATTTGTTTTTCCGAACACTTGTAGTATTCAAGGGTGGTTGAAGACCTGCCCAGACGCAGAAAAAGAAGACCTTTGCCCTTCGAAGGCCGAAAAACCCACGTTTGGAAGCATCAATAAGATATCGTTAGGTGTCCCAAAGCCTCGTTAAAACTAGTTTAGCCTCTGAGACAAGATCTTAGTTCAGGCCTGCTTCAGTCTATCCATGTCTTTCTTCTCTTATGATATTTTTAGCTAGTCTCTTCCTGGCCTGGCCGCCCATGAGGATCGGTTGTCGTGCTATTATGCGGTCGAGCGGAAAAAAGCCCAAGAGCTCCCCACGCGGGGACCACCTACACAGGCATACAGCTGCGCACCAGACGGGTTAACAAAGAAAGAGCGCCTGTACACAACATAACAAAGCTTAACCTCCGTCTCAATAGACGGAACCAAGGCAGTTCCATATCGAGATAGCCGGGGAAGGGTACGAGAAGTCATCATATAGAGGACCATGCCCAGCAGCATCACGCCACCCATAGTCGAGGAAGAAGTGACTCGTAGCTCGATGCCAAGTTGAACTATCGTCTCCTCTGGTAATATGCATGGGTAATGAGTGAAAGCACTCAATCTAGGCCTGCGCAGGCGCAATCTATCAACCACGTAGACCCACGGAGCGGTAGGATTGGGACGAATAAATCCCATGTCCTTGTAATGTAAACCCCTAGTGAACCGATAGGTGGGAGCAGAGCAACCTTGGATCGGGAAGCTCTAGATAATGATAAACGAGAGTAGTCAGGAGTGCGGAGCTTCGGGCTCAGGGAGCACCAGGTGCTTGTTTATGAAAGATTAACCGGGCAAGCAATCAATCAAGTAAACCAGTCAGTGAGTCAATTCCTTTGCTTGCTTTTCCTGTTAGAGATGCGAGTCTTTTGTAAGAACAGCTCTGCAGATCTTTTCAGGAATAAGAGAAGACGGTGCTCTTTCATCAGCTCTTTGGCTATTTGCTGTAGATAAAGAAAGAGTAAATTGACCCGAGCCGAAAGCCAGCTCTGACTTATTGATTTGATGCCTTTATCAAAAGCCTTGTTTTGGGCCCCTGCCAACCGTTGACTGGCATCTCAATAGACTCTATCGAGGAACCCGGTTTGGCTTCAATTGAGCGATTTCAGCAATCCAAGCGGGAGTCCCTCCTTTCTAAACTTGCTCGCTTTTGCGGGTTTTAGGCTCTGAAATCGATGGCTGCCAATGGAAGATTTTTTGATCTAGATGAGCCAAACCAGCGTTTTGTCTATAGGTTCCTTGACTTCCATTTCAATCTTAAGAAAGTCGCGAAAGGGGAAAGCCACCAAAGAAGCCTATGAGATGGATCCGGGCTAGCCGAGTTGTCGGGTTCTCGGGGATTGGCTTTCAGGCTGGACCACTTGATTGGAGGAGTGAACCAGCGACTCAATCCTTGATTCCAGTATACTTGCTTGAAGGCGCTTCTGATTCTTGATCTTTCTTTCAATGGCAAACTAATCTGAAATCGAAGTTTGAGATGCTTGACAGTCTAGATTTTTCTAAAGGAAAATCGAAATAGAAGGAGATGTTGATCGGATGCTCCTAGAAGAATCAGATCGGATTGGTGAACAGGATGCTTCCTCTCCTCGGCTCACTTCACTACCTTTAGAGAAAACTGTTCCAGCAGAAGACGAAGAAGACTCTCGGATGGCACTTGCTTTCCCGGGATCTGATTCTTTATAAAAGACCTCTTCTTCACATAAAACCATTCGTTCAGAGTCGACAACTGCAGCCCCTCCCCAATGCTCTTATTCCTACTTGCGGATTCTCTCCATCTAGGAAAGAAAGCTAACACAACATTTAGATGTTGGCACTTTCTTTAATCTAACGGGCGATGATTCGATTCTTCTTAGCTTGGCCATTCGATGTTGGTTCTTTCGATCGAGAAAGAGAACTCTTATTCATCCGGAAGTGACTGAACTAGCCTTTGTTTGGGCTTAACTTAAAAAGCGCTGTCGCACCGTCCCTCTTTGTATTTGTCGGCCTTACTAGCGCTACTGCTAATGCCGGCGTAAGGACTGTTTATCGGAGACTTCTAGGCTTTCCAGCCTTTCAAAGTAAAAGAAAGCAAATAGCATCGCATCTACTTCTGATTCTTTCACATTTCACAAAACTCATTCGATTGCTCGTGACGGGATGGAGAAAGATGGGGGTAGGGACTCTTGATGTAAGGTAAGATGCTAGCGGTCTAACTCGGGTAAAGAGATAAGCCGGTTATAGTAGGTAGGCTTCTATCCGACAGGGTTTGATGGCTGATATCGGATAGGAAGAGAGAGATGACATTCATTTATAGTGAACCCAAGAAAGGAATGTAATCGAAGAGGCACGTTGGCCCTATAAGAGAAGAGAGCTCTGATCTCACTTGCCACGAGCTCTTAGGTTAGAGAATGAGAAAGATACAACATCGGCTGGACCAGGCCCACTTCACACACGCACTGGTTCGTCTTTGAGGATGACTTCTTACACCCCGTCCACGTATTAAAAAGAAGAGCGACTATTTGCCTTACCGCTGCTTCACTTTCTTTGCTTGCAACGAAGGTTGGGTAGCTTTTGCTATCCTCTCTCTAGGCCAATTATAGGCCAATGCACGCCAACGAACCTTTTGTGTTACGCATATAGCTGGCCTTGTTTAGAAATCTGCAATTCATTGAAAAAGACCGGGTTTATAACACGAAAAATGTTTACTTAAAAAAGACTTCAAAGGGCTACCTTCAAACTCGCAAAGAAAGACTTGGTTTCCATTCGTAACCCGGAAATTGCTACAAGGCCGATGTCAGTAATTGAAAACGTGACTTTGATCTTCCACATGGGTAACGTGAGCAGCCTTGAAAGAGCGTTAAATCGCTTTCTTTTTGCCTCTGAGACAGGATCTTAGTTCAGGCCTGCTCATTTGATGCCTTTATCTTCGACCCCATTTTCTACCAATCTTGGGATTGGCTAATGCCGATTTCCTTTCTTCTTCTTAGAGCCTGGTTCGTACCATGCCTGTTGAAAGTTTCTTGCCTGTAAACAGAATACTAGCAGACATGATCAATAGCTCTTACAGAAGGCAATGTAATGGATCAAATGGGGAGCCAACCGCTTCGACGTCTTCAGAGTCAGAGAAGTGGAAAAATGCTGCTAGTCTTAGAGAAGTAGCTGTGGCACTTTAATTAGCTTGTGTAAAAAGGACGTCTTTCCTGTACGTAGGAACAAATCAGTATCGGACTGAGCGATACTACTGCGCGGTCAAGGTCAAGGCAGTAGGAGCGATAGGGTTGCCTAGAGCCGATGAAGTCGCTTTCAAAGAGATTTCAATTAATAATGACTACTATATACATACCGATTAAGAACTCATTTTCATGTTTGCATCCGGATAATGCTACATCCACTGATGAATTGGAGCCACAAGCGGCCAGTGGTGCAAGTTCTAGCTCTGTGGATGTTTACGTTTCATCACTAAGGTTGCTTTAGTTTGTAAAATGGCTCGACTACTTGACGAGTTTCCTTATGAGTGAGTTCGTAGGTGTCTTTAGTCGAGTGTAGCGAAGGGATTCTCCTAAGAGAAGCTTTATAGGGAATAGAGGTGAAACGACTTAAAGAGGTACCTCACGATAGACACCATTGCTAGGGGTCTTCAATCGCAATTCTTTTAGATGGCACCAAGCCGCGCACCAACTCTAGGGTTCAAAAAAGAAGTGAGACTTTAAGGTAACTAGAAATTTCATATTCCTTCTTCGATGTGGTGCCTTTCACTCTGTCAACACTTTCTCGCAATGCCGGAAGCTTAGGAGTGGACCGGCGTTCTATATTATATAGAATATAGAATCGTTGTTCCGGGGCCGTCGAACTAGCCTTTCTTTGCATTCATCTTTGCAGTCTCAGTAGCCTTAGCTCGAGCTCTTGTCTACTTTGTGATGGGAAAAAATGTATTCAATTATAAATGATGTGGTTCCGCTGCGCGCCCTCTTCTTTGATCAGCGTGGAAGTCACATGAGGGACAGGAGACTAATAAAAGGGAGTTGGAGATGTATCTAGTAAACGTATTGGATTGACTGAATCACGAGTTTCTTTATCTATAGCTATGTTACGATTGTCTGATCTATGGGCACTCGCTTGAGATGTAGTGTCCCCACCATCTTCAACTACGGATGATCGGTCTTTCTCTTAGTGATTGGTCTATATGTTCCTGTTGGCCTAACCGGTGACCGCTGGTACGGCACCATCCCTTAGTTCGATTCAATACCATCTGTTTAGTCAGTCATTACAGGACGGACTTTGGCACACTTTTCAGAGCAGTCGATGGCATTTTCTAAGAGACGAGATCCGATCTACAAATCATCCCTTAACTAAGGGCTTTTGCCATATCTATCAAGTTCAAGAGCATCGATCTCTCCCTCTGATTCACCTCCTTTTCATCTGCCGTCTCAACATGGAGATGTTCCAGCGCCGCTACAACCTTCTTTCGTGCTATGTACTTGCTCATTCCCCGATTGCCCTTTGGTTGAGGGCAAGAAAGCATGAAGCCTGTGTGTGAAAGTGAACGAGAAAGGATGGAAAAAAAGGAGAAGCAAGTACGGACGCGAACTAACCAGTTGAATCATCTGTGGTCGCTCAAGTCGCTTATTCCTATATCAGTGCGAATTAGAAAAACCATAACTATTGGCTTTAGCCACACACTAATGTGAGAATTCCAGCTCGTGTCTAATCAGACCAACTCAACTAACCTTGGCAAAGGGGGGCGCTTAGCTTAGGTGGGAATCAAATCATTTGAAAAGACTACGTCTTGCGGTGAGAGAAAGGGGAATCATCAATTTATTCATTCCAACCTACGGAAAAACTAAGGTGATTTCGACTATCTCCTCGCTAATAATACTTTTTTCTTGGTACTTCCTTCTCTTCTAGTTTCAAATAGTTGTATTCAAATGGATTTGGAAGATCAAACAGAGGTCTCATCGGTCTATCGACCGGTATACAGCTTGTATAGTCGTCAATTAGTTGGCTTACCATTCCATTATTTGTTTTGTGGTGAAGGACAAAGGCATGGCTTAAGGGTTTTTTTCCTCGAGGTTCTCAATCAATAGAAGAAAGTAAGGAGAGAGATTAAGCTATTCCCCCTGCATACTCTTTAACAAGGTTTCCTATTCATAATAGTGCCTTCCTTTGCACTTTATCCGGTCGAAGTAGGGCTAACCGTATTTTCTTTGTGAGAGTGTACCGGTCTGATTGTGAATGTCGGCCCGGTCAGTCCTCCGATTTTTTAGGGTTTCCAGTTGCAGAGTCTGATCTGGTCTGAGATGCTCTCTCTTATATTTATATATTTCTTTGATAGAAAGACCCGGTGGAAGTCTTTGCCCGCTCTAGTCCTATATAAGGAGAAGCCAAGCCTTCAATAAAGAGTCGAGTAAGCAAGAGATCACACCGTCTTCCAACGGGATGGAACTTTTATTTACTTTATTTACTTTCAGTCATTTGAATATTAAGCCTTCAGTATACCCTTACCCTTATTCTGCAACTGAAATTAGATTGGAGACTGAGACTGCTACAAGAGGGAATGCCCCTACCATGGAAAGATATAGCCCTATAACCTGGTTTTTAGCTTATCGAACTAAGCCTGCCCCTATTTCTTCAAACTTGCTTGCTATCCCAGCGTGTCTATCCTTACTTTTCGTGTCTAGTTTGCTTGCTCACTTCCAGAACTGATCTAACTAGAAAAGAAAATATCTGATGAACAAAGCAAAGCTAATAGGCCTGCAGTCTTGAAGCGAAGGAGAATTCTATTTGTTCTTATATTTCCAAGTTCTAGTCCAAAAGACTAATCCCGCTCTTGGGTGACCTTATCCATTTGGCGGATTTCACACTGGTTACATCAAAAGAGAATGAAGGAGGTTATACCTAATAAGGAAAGGCGCTGCTATAACTCTGAGTCTAGCTTTCGAAGCAAGCCTAAGGACTGGTGCTGCCATGCTTCTTCTATGAGTTTTAGATTTTGTTGGGGCATCCTTTCTCAAGTCCATTTCCGTGCTGTCAATACTGCCTCAATAGAATTATCCTCCTTGCTTAGTCTATATGTACTTACTTTATAGTGATATCATATGATATTAGTAATAGCTATAGATGTCTTCTGGTATTGGGATTTTCTTTCTGACTCGCTTAGTTGAGCAGTGGTAGCATCCAACTCAGCTGGCAGGGTTATGTTGTCGTTCTGGAGCTCTTCCATTTCCTTGGCGGACTTTTACTTAGTTGGAAAACTAAAAAGCTGTGGCACTTCTGACTTTATATGATATGAGGAGGAGGTTGAATCAATAGCAATAGTAGGCACGCTATGATCTTTGTCTCTTTGCTAGACATGAGCAGTACAGAAAGCATCTCATGCCATGGTTCTTGTGAAAGAATAGGCTGTTATTTAGAGTGATAGAATGAGCTCAGCTGTGAATGCTGCCGATGCCGTTGTGCTGTGTGTCTTTCCCGACGAAAGTAATGCCGATTCAGCCTGTGTGGCCTGGTGCGGTTCAGCCTACCTATTAGTGGGGTAAGGTGCGTAGCCTTAGATTGAGAATACCTCTTCAGGTCTTAAGTTGCTTACTCCTTTCCATACGACCCGAGGTCACGCATCTTTCTGCCGAAAACAATTCGTTTTAACTGGGCCAAGTTAACCAGCCCCAGAGCCTATCCATCCCCCTAGCATCAAAGGAGGACATCCTACCGGGCCCATCACCAAGGAAGCTGAAATCCAAGGCATTGGTTTGAGACTACCAATCTAGTGATCCTGATCTTGCTCTTTCTTTCCAGCTCTCAGTTTCTTTTCTTCTGCTCCCGCCTCTGGGCACCAAGCACGATCTATTTCTTTATGCATTAGCTCTTTCGGAGCAAAGGAAGAATCCTATCTAACCTAAGATGGTGAGTTAGTCCACCTTCTCCTCACACCACGCTACTAGAGACTAGTCGAGGGGCATGATGAATATAGCTTCTATTACAACCTTTATTTCGCCGCTGGTCTCTTCCATATTCCGTAGTGGTAAAGAAGAGTTAAGGCCTTCCTTCCGTATTAGTGTGTTCCATTTCCAGCGGGCAGGAGAAAAAGCATCAAAGCTCGCTTCTTCAGCACAAAAGAACCCTTTTTCTGAGAACTACATCCGGGTTTGATGTCGAGTCCTTTCGTAGGGCTTGTCTATGTAGGCCGTGGGTTTTCGAAGGCCCACTCAACCATAAGGTTCCCCAACTAATAGAATCGGAGTTGCCTATACGGATAAAGATGGAGCGACTTTCTTAAAGTTGAAAGGGAGAATCCCTGCTTCTATATATCTTTATGGCGGAAGTTTCGCATTCTTTGCTTTGTTCCACCTCTTCTGAACTTTAATAGTCATAGATGGCTGATTTCTCTAGTAGCTTTGGCTGTCGCTGAGTGAAAAGGTTTTTTGTATCATCTTCTCTTTACTTGAAAGAGGTACCTATGCCGCTACTTTCTTAGGGCCTGCGAAAGCCTTATGTATATCCCTGCATGCTCGGTGACAATGATTCAACGTATGTTCTCTCGATAGGTATTGCCCCTTATAAATGGACTAAGTAAGGTCCTACTATCTCACTCCCGCCGGTTCATCTCAGAGGTCTACCCATGCATATGGTGGTCTCCACCTCGAAAGAATGATCACTTTATAAGTCAACAAGAAGCCTCCCCGAAATAATAGCATAAGAGAAGAAGGCCAGTGTTTCGCATGAAGAAGGTGACGGAGCCATCTCTGAACGGTAAAAGACAATGATATCCCGCGAGAACGATGCCCCAGGCGAGTAAAGAACACAACAAAGCAGCTCCACGAAGGGCACAAGTAGGGCGACGCGCTAAACCTATATTTCTTGTTGTTGAAGCGGGGCAGACGGAGAGATTCTCTTTCAGATCCAGTTCTCTCCGACGATCGAGAGAAAAGAACTCAATCAAATAGCCACAATGGATTCGTCAAATAACCTATGATTGTAGATAGATCCATTGATGGTACAGGAGGCGAGCAGGGCCATTTCCTTATTGATCTTTTCAATATCGAATAAATCCATTCTGACAACACTTATTGAATTTCTTATGAAGAATAGACGAAGAAAGGGCTATAGCTAAACAATAGAGTCAAAGCGGCTAGAATAAAGATAGAGAGGATCACCGATCTCTACCTCGGTCCATAATCAAATGGGGGAGTCCTTGCTGCAAAACCAGGAAATCGTGAGCAACTTAGACTTTGAAGCTTTCATCCCAGTATCAAAACAAGATAGAGCTGCTGCCTTATTATATTAGAGAGGTTTAGCCTTCGTTCTTCCGCTCTCGCTTTTGCTTTCACTTCTGCGTGATCTGGTCGTTCTTGGGAGCTGCTAATAGACGAGCTCTTCCTTGCTACTTAAGCGAGTTAAGTTGCGGGTCGGGCATTCTCTCTTTATGCCAATAAGGCCACTAGCTGTCAACAAGAGGCTGGCTTTCAGAATAAGATGCGCCAGGTTGCTGCTAATCAGACATGCTAATAGTCACGCACGCTTTCCACGCCCTGACCAGCAGTTCCATTCCTTATACGGATGTCGCTAAACCTACTAATGCACTTATGAAAGCCTTTCTTACTCTATATTCTATGCTTTCTTTTCCAATCCCCCCTTCTTTGCTTAATCATCCTATCAATCATGGTAACGGATTTACTTTCTCTCTTTCGGTAGCTGGTTTGACTGTTTGTGATCGAACAAAACAAGAACAAGATATATCATAGTTAAAGTAAAATTGACGGAAAGTTAAATTCATTCAAAAATCTTGTGTTCTTCTGTGTAGCGTACGGTGTCTCGTGCCAAATGAAAGGGCTTGCTCCAAACCATGAGATCCAAGAGAGTGCCCGGTCATCATCATTCCACTCCCTTCTTGGTCTACTTCGGTTACAACTTGATCTACGGTGCGATCAGACCAAGTGCGAGATTGGCATCGAGGAATTGCGTATGAAAGGTTGTCTATCTGAGACTAAATAGATAGTATGATCGATCAAGTCATTCAGTTACAATCTCTTCGCTAGGTGTTTATGGAATGTTGCAGGTTGGTCTAGTAATTAGGGAATAGAAATCAATTCCTTCTTTCCAGTTTCCCATGCTTTTCTTGGTTGGACCAAGGCGATTGTAGATAAGTCTCTCTTCATTTTTAGAGGAAGAGCGGAACAAAAAAGAAAAGAAAAACCAAAATGCCAAACCCAAATGGGTATATGATTGATGCATCCGGAGCTTCTGGATCGGGGGGAATTCTGCGCGGAGTGCCTATTCAAGATCTGGGTCTAGATGTCTGGGACATAGTAAACCACCCTTTCTACATATCCGGGGTGGTTCACATCTCAAGTGAAATAGAAGATCCGCGCATCATAGAAAAGTTGACCTATTTTAATCATTTGTTGGTCTATTTGCGGCATGATTTTTGCCATGGGGTTATACAGCCGGACTATACCCAATGCCTCCAACGGGAATTGGACTACACTCCTCCGGAATTACTCTTGTCTAAGCTAGATTTTATGTTTAATCGAGAGTACACGAATTGGTACAATTGGTGGTCTTTGAATACTTTCGGCGTAAAAACGCCGAGCCCCGTTGATCTATGTCGAGAGTATACGAATTGGTACAATTGGTGGTTGAATACTTTTTGCGGAGGAAGTTCGGTCCCTAGCCCCATTGAGCCATTTAATTACTCACTCTTTTTTTGTATTATCCTAGTCATAGCTATTTTCTGTCTATTCTTATTCTGGCGCATAAGCAGAAAGCTAAAGAATAGAAAGAATGAAAGGTGTGAGGAGAGCAAGCCTTCATGTACGCGCGTTCCCCCACAGGGGCCTCCCGGCTCAGGAAGCCAAACGCCCGATAGAAGGATCCCTAGCCCCCTTGATCAATTTTCCATTGTCCCTTTTCTTCCTGGAGTTCTAGAATGTCTATTCCTCACAATTGCTCCTTGTGATGCAGCAGAACCATGGCAATTAGGATCTCAAGATGCAGCAACACCTATGATGCAAGGAATTATAGACTTACATCACGATATCTTTTTCTTTTTGATTCTGATTTTTGTTTTCGTATCGTGGATCTTGGCTCGCGCTTTATGGCACTTCCACTATCAAAAAAATCCAATCCCTCAAAGGATTGTTCATGGAACTACTATCGAGATTCTGTGGACCATATTTCCTAGTATCATCCTGATGTTCATTGCTATACCATCATTTGCTCTTTTATATTCAATGGACGAGGTAGTAGTAGATCCAGCCATTACTATCAAAGCTATTGGACATCAATGGTATTGGACTTATGAGTATTCGGACTATAACAGTTCCGATGAACAGTCACTCACTTTTGACAGTTATACGATTCCAGAAGATGATCCAGAATTGGGTCAATCACGTTTATTAGAAGTGGACAATAGAGTGGTTGTACCAGAAAAAAGTCATTTACGTATTATTGTAACACCTGCTGATGTACCTCATAGTTGGGCTGTACCTTCCTTAGGTGTCAAATGTGATGCTGTACCTGGTCGTTTAAATCAGACCTCTATTTCGGTACAACGAGAAGGAGTTTACTATGGTCAGTGCAGTGAGATTTGTGGAACTAATCATGCCTTTATGCCTATCGTCGTAGAAGCAGTTTCTAGGAAAGATTATGGTTCTCGGGTATCCAATCAATTAATCCCCCAAACCGGGGGGGGTTCTTTTTTAATTCAGGCACCCAAGGAGCCGCCTATCTTGGAGGGAATACCCGTCCCTCCAGATAAGATATGGGAGGCCCTTTCCTCCCCCTTCTACGCAGCAAGCGTAATCCACATACCCGGTGAAGTGGAGGATCCGTTGACTCTATTTCGTCTGAGCAAGCTGAATGGACTTCTTCTGTATCTCTCAGACAACGTTTTTAAAGGAATGGACCCCCGTTATACTGCTGAGATACAGCAAGAATTGGACAACACAGAAGCAGCCTCACTTTCGGCTAAGCTGGAGGAAGTCCGAAGGAGAGAGCTCGCTCGGTTTCACCTCTCTCACCTTAAGTAGTTAAGACTACTTTGTAGGTGGACCACTACCTACATAAGAGCGATAGCGAAGCCGAGCCGTATAAAGGCGAGCAGCCCAACTAGCAATAGCAAAGGGCCTACTTATAGCCTAGCCCCATTTTCTCTTTTCTTCGGGGACTTCAGCGGGTCTTACAAGCTCATAAAATTACAATTCTTCACCCTTTCTTCAGACAGAAGAACAACGGATTGAACAGGACAGGACAACCGGGAAGGGAAGCCTGACATAGATATTGATTTGAACAAAGGAACTTAAACCGGTACCAGAAAGCAAACAAGAGATGGAATTCCAGATTGAAGAGATGACCGACCTACAATAAAACGAAAATAGAATTCCTAATTCCATTCTCTAAGACGAACTAAAGAGATGTCTCTAAGCAGCCAAGGCAAGAAGAGTGCTAACAGTCTTCATATTGGAAAAAGTATAAAAATAGTCAATACCAGATTCTTGGTTTTAACCTTTAGCAACAAGGCGTGCTTTTTAACGATCAAAACTACCGTCGGATTTCAACTTCACACAGTATACCCACTTGCTGCCAATCAGCTGTTGGTGGTAGAGGAACAAGGAAGGTCCCATGTATGCTTTTTTTAATAGCATCTAACTCCTCGGCCATGGCATTTTTCCAACACATGCTCTTCCGGGAATCTTGAAAAAAGAATAAACTTTTTATTAATTTCCCTCGTAGATTGGGATTAAGCAATTCATAGATTTTGACCTTACTGGAGCTGCTCAATTCCATCGACCCTTTCGTGGGTTAGATATAAAGCTAGTAGCATGTCAGAAAGAAACTTAGCTGAATAGCTACCTGATGAAAGGAATACAGACAAGCATTGAACCATAAAGCGGTTCTGACCGAATCGAATACTGAACTAAATCAAAGGCAGGAAAGCGAACTAAAGGCAAGGTCAACCTCACCACCTCTTAGACTGTCCAACCAAGAGCCAGACGGAAAAGCAATCCAACGCTCTGTCTGTTGCAGCGGTACCATATAGATAGGTGGGAGAGAGGGGAGCATTGAAACCGTTTAGCTCCTTGAGCCCATTAGCTCGTTTGGAAGGGTATTCGTTCTTGAATCAGTGACTGAGAATAAGGGCTCGTGTCAAATAAGACTAGTGGGGCATCTTGCTTTTCGTAGTAAGCAACTCTCTTTATTTAAATTTAAATAAAGACTGTCGGAGGTAAAGGAGAAAGAACTCTCCCTTCTTCTTGCGACTAGTTGACTTGCCATTCCTGCATCTTATTATTTAAGCTTACATATAGTTTTTCTTTTAAAATCGACCTTTCCTGTTGACTTTTCTCTTTTCTTGCAGTTCGCGATCGCCTCGATAGCTTCACCCCTGCCATATGTAAATAGATTGGTATCCATAAAAAGCCCAAAAGAAAAGGCCTTCGTTTTTTCCTTCCTACTAGATTTACATTTACCTATCCGTTATTCCTTTTCCATCCAGTAGGAATCGTTCATCTGGTCGTACTTCATTCAAAGTCCCCGAGCCGGAGGTACATAGGTGGCTTCCTCTCTCCCGATCAGGGGATTTCACATGGTTCGAATCCATGGCGGTGGGATAAATGAGCAAGCAAAGAGGCTTCAGCTTCTGTTTGGAAAGGCAGTTTAACCAAGCGTGGTCGGAATAGCATTGAATGAGAAAGCCTAGTTCCAACGAAAGTAGAGCAGCAGGGCTAGAAAATAATGGCATTTAAGCAAGCCAATGGATTGGATTGTTCGAATCACATGTCAGAACGATCAATAGGGATGGATACAGGGGTAACGTAAGGAGCATAATCATAATAAAGTAGAGTTTGCTCAGGTATAGGTTATGATATAGGGTTTCTCGGTTCTGATGGATCCGGGAAGCTGGTTGGGTTGGGAAAGGCCGTAACCGTAAGGAAGGGAGACTCTTATACGTCAATTACTGCGACTTTACGTCTATTCTATTTCGGGTCATGTATAAAGGGGTTCCACTGATTGATATGCATGCTTTGGCATAACATATTCTAATTACAAAACTCTTAGAATGATTGATTCTTATAGTCTTACTATATTTCCATGGTTGAAAATGCGAAACATGTGGTTATGTCCAAGCAATCTTCTGTTCATTTTTTTTTAGCGAGATCTCTCCTACTTGAATCTATCAGTGAGCGCTTGCCTAACAAGTTTGTCTTCGATCAATACACACTCGACTCCGAGCACTGGCGGGTAGTGCTGCAATTATACAAGCCGGCCCTCTTCGTGGTAACCGTTGAGGGAGATCCCCGAAGTGATCCGTGGCAGCTAGCCACTCCGCTTCAACATTCTTCATCGGCATTCGGCTCGTACCTTGTACGCTATCTTGTCTAATGAAATCGGGGGATCAATAAGCCTACTCAATGTGGCAGGAACGGATATAGAAAGTCCTAGGGTTCACTCCTTGCTTTGAGGAAAAGAACCATACAGTGAAGAGTGACTGACAGACTGACTTGCTGATTTCCTTACTGCTGCTCTTATTACACCATCCCTTCCGCACTTGGCTTACTCTTACTTCAAGCGCTGACTCAATGGCAAAGCCTCATGCCTGCCTGTATGTATTTCTTCTCCTGATAAGGGCTCTCCTCACTCCCTTTCAAGAGGGTTGAGATCCATATTTTTATTTCCTACTGCTGAGCTCTTACCGTACTTCCGTGCTACCGAACTGCTATCAAGCCTTCTCTGCGCTACCGGACATTGAGCTAGAAAGCATACCATTCCTACTTGAACCTGTCACTATGCTTCACACAGGGAAACCGAACTCAGAAAGAAAGACATGGGAAAAGGGTCTTTTTCATTACAGCGCAAGATGCACTTTGAGGAGCACAACACCATGGAGTAAATATAACTTCGCTCAACTGAGCAATGTAATCCCATAACTCCTCTCTAGCAGACGCACAAGGACTAGCATAAAGTGCTGTGAAAAACCAAGACACCTCCTCCTTCGTATGGATGCAGCAGGTTATGGCTTGGAAATTGACCGCCACCACTTCCAGCTGCGCCAAGTCACTCTTCCAAAAGAGCCAAATGCCCCCAGCCGTTAGCTTCCACAATTTAATGGCAACTGCACCACGAGATTTAGTCTCCATCAATACAAGGACTTCCGGTTGATGAGTACGCAGAAGTTCCTTACGATTGCGTCTAAAAGGAGCATTGCTAGCCCCTCTGCAATTCCATAGAATTTTCTTCATTGATCAGATTCGGATAAAGAAACGAGACTAAAACGCCTCAAACATGTCCTGGGGGATTAAACCCCACATCCATATCACATCTAGTATCAGCCTCCAAGACTTTGGATTCCACAATAATCCGCGAGGCACTATCTGAAAGTAACATATCACTAGGAGAAGAGGAAGAAACATCCTTACGTGAAGCAGGTGGGGCTTCATCAGGCGATGCTACCCTATTTGGTGGGTTCAAGGATATTCCCTTCTCCATGATCATATGAGCAGAATCATTGACAGAAGGCCCAATCAGATTTGGATCAAAATTTTAGAATTGGGTCTTGGTGCTACTGGAAGCTGGGCTAGATTTCTTCGATTTACTCTGCTGGGCCTTAGAGGAGCCAAGACCCTGGCCCATAGCTCCTTTGGCCTGTTTAGCCTTTGATCCATCCGAAGTTTGACCAGAAACTCCCGCCTTAAATAACTGCTTCGAAGCCTTTGGTTCGTGCTCGCACGGGCCCTTTCTCTGCCAATCTTGAATTCGAATCTTTGCTTACCGGCATCTTCTATTTCCTGCTTAGTAAGAGGAACTAGAAGTGACTTCATTTGAATAGGCTTCAATCTATGAAGTTTTCTCCGCATGGTTCCCTTGAACATGCTTCTTTCCAGTAAAACCTGCTATGCAGTATATCCTGCTTCATCCAAAAGAGAAGAATTGAATGAAATTAGGTCCTCTTCTCCCGGTTGAAACAACCTAGTCTATCGTAACATTAACTCTTTTTCGGGGTCCTTTTTGCTTCCTTCCCGGTCTCTTGCCGATGCCAGATGGGTGTCTTTCTTTGAAGGACTCAGCTCTTAGAGATCTTCTCTTTGCCTTTTTGGCACCAGGGATTGATTGCTTACCTACCTTTCTGCTCCCGCAGTACGAAGAGTCTAGAGTGGGCAATTATTCAACATCAGATATCCCAGTGGCCGATGAATAAACTTTATTTGAATAGATTGGATAAAATACCTAGTTATTTAGAGGCTTAGGGACACCTAACGATAGATTCACCATTGATGCATCCAACCGTGGGTTTATCGGTCTTTGATTCAGGTACAGGTCCAGCTACTTTCTTAAGGGGAAGGGGCCTTGTGTCCGGATAAGCAGCAAGAAAGGCATGGGACTTTTTGGGCATAACATTCTTTTTCTTCTCTTACGCGATTTTCGAATTCACCACTTTCCCGTCTACATGAAACATGAATGAAAGCCTTGTGTTTCGGCTTGAGGATGTAGACAAACCACTATGAAGATCTAGAAAAAAAGCTTTACTCGCACGAGATTCTCTCACTCGGAATGGAAGTTGGAGCCAGAGTAGTCTTCTCCCCACATGCCTAGCCGGATAGTTGGCTTTTATGCCTTCTACAGCGATGGACTGCGGTCCCGCGAAGCCGGGGATCGGAAGGTGAAGCACCGACTTCCTTCTGACTGAAAGAGAAAGAAGATCGAGGGAACATTTCTTTATTTAAGATAAAAGCTTCAAAAGAGCGGGAATAGGGGATCGCTTCCAGTTCAACGACCGAACTGAGCCCTTGTTCTTCAGATGTGGTCCCATATGGGAAGGAGTCCAGTTGTGAGCGCATAGAGATCGAAGATCTGGTAGCGGCAGCATCGGAATACGCAGGAGCTCTGGTTTTGTGCAGGGGGACAGGATCAGAGGAGTGAGCCGATACGTTCATGTAGGGCGCATAGCGTTACTCACCCGTCCGCCACTGGAAACACCACTGCTGCTCCGACTTGTTCTTGTTCCTTTAACCGTAACTCTAAAGCGACAGAACCGGTAGTGAGGGACTATCGGGTGATAGGCCCGAACGATAGAGAGAGCAGAACGAGGGCAGCCCTATGATGTAGCTCAAAGCGGTAAAAACTTGTAGCTCCACGACTGTTGCTAAAGCTGTAGAACTCCCTGTTGCTAGTAGCTAAACGGGCGCTTGTAGCTCAAAGCGGTGAAACTCCCTGTTGTTCCGTTCCTTGTTCAAACCGAGGCTCTAAAGCAACAGTGGCAAGTGAAGGGACTATCTCGGGGATAGGCCCGAACGACAGAGAGTAGATTACTCTTGTTGTTACTGAGCTATGAGCTAGAGGCTTTAGCTTCCCTATATATTCTCGTGCAAACACGACTTCGACGTACTTTCAAGTCACCAAACCCCGCGAATTTTCGATGAAATTACTCTATGACCGATCGTTTTCAGACCTGCTTTTCAAGTAATTTCGTATGGTAAAAGTTTTTTATAAAAAATAGCTATTTTAGTGGCCAAAAGCCGCGTTTTTCAACGATCTGGACGATTTCGAAGTGAGCCTTGTTATTTGCTTAACACATCCAATTCGATTCAAACGCTTAGATCCTTTCCCAGAAGGAACCGACCTTTGCCGATTAGGAGGTTTACTGGTTTTTAGAGTTCCGAACCTTCGCATATGTTCCTTCGGCAAGGGTCAAATGTCGACTATGGTTCCGCCTCCGGTCAGTGAAAGGAAAGGGTGTAGAGGTAAACAAAAAACACTTTTCTTTATCCCGGTTGATTGAAACTGTCTTTTCCAATCGTTTAGTCCCCCGGTTACTGGTTTCTGAGGGTAAACAGCTTTTCCAGGTCGTGGGGCTTTCCCAGGAGATGTTTACTCGAGACTGCTTTGTCGCTTTCCAGTTAGCGCTTTAGACGGGGTTTTGGCGATACAGACTTTCCGCGAAATAAAAAGAAATCTCGTAAGAGAAGAAATTAGTTCTCAAGATGCAACGACACAGGGTCACCTTTCCGACGTTTAATGTTGTCTATTGAATCCAATCCTGCCTTCCACTGAGTTAGATATGAGCCAGTGTACGGATCCAGCCAAAGGAGAGTGGGAAAGGGGAGTTGCTTGCGGGGGAAAAGAGGTCAGCTCAGCAGAGACTTAAACGTAGAATCGGTATTGAACACAGGAATTGACATCTGATGTTTAATAGACGTCAAAGCCAGGTGCATGGAGCCCAGTTTACCGTCTCCGTACTTTCGGAGGAAGAGCATGAAGCTTCCCGCGTAACGACGGCCGAGGTGCCTACAGAGCATAGTGACTATCCGCCAACCCGAAAGTGGTCAGAGGCTGGGAGTATAATGAGGATTGGGAAGAGGACATCGAATAGGCTCTGGGATGACCTTCCTACAATTAAGTCCGAGTCAGGATGCGCTAGAGGATTGATGTAATTGAGCTCAAGCTTTTCTTTCATAGATAGCACTAAACGGGATGATCGAGCGAGTGAGATGAGCAAACAAGCACCTTGAACTGCTCTTATGCACCTTACCTAGTGGCTGGATCGACAGCAAAAGCAACTCCAATTGAAATTGGCATAGCAGCAGCAAGAGAAGGAAGGCAATCTTGTTGGCAGAGAAAGAGGAGTGCCTGATAGTAGGTTGAGTAAGAGAGAGTTCTCTGTAGCTTAAACAGCTTTTCTTTTATTTCAAGGCTAGAGCACTGCACAGCTTAAACTAAACGTACCGGGACCACAACTAAGCCTTTAGTCGAGCCAGTTTACTTACTCGGATTCTTAGCCGATTTCCTTCATCTAGTCTGACTGAAAGGCCGGAAAGCGCGAAGATCAGATCAATTCAAAGCTTAGCTTCACGTGCATGCAGGAAAGTCTCTTAGCTGGTCATAAGGTTTCCGGACCCTTTATAGATGCCTATCTTATTTAAATGCTTCACCTTATGCCTTTTCTTCTCTTGCTGCCTATGCCGGCCTCAGATCTAACTAAATGAGCCAATTATATATAAATAATATGAGCTTTCAATTAAGGGAGAGCCCTCTGGAATAGCCTGTGTCTCTATAATTGAATTGCCTAAACGAACATTCAATAAGAAAGCTCAAAGAACCATTTACTTCGCTTTACCCTTAGTTTTCGCTTTTTGCCCCTTACTGGCACACGAGACCTGGGTCAACAAAAACAAAGAAGTCCATCTTCTGCAACCGTCAGCTTCTTATCACCCTGAATTTCTACATCTAATGACCTGTAGCCGATTGCTTACTTTAATCCTCTTTAGTAAGATTTAGAATTGAAAGGCAATTCCTTTTTTCTCTAAATGTAGCATCCCGGCTAAGGGAAGGATGAAAGCCTTGCCCTACTTTACCTTCACGGCCTAGGCCCCCCTTGTTCGTTACCCAGCTTGAACTACTTTCTTCGTCTTTCGACTCAGCCAGCTTCTTCCTGTGCTTCTAGTAAAGAACACTTGAGCTCAGTGCTTCTATCGCCTATGAAATGTGAAGTCCTTCCAGTGTCCCTACTGTCTTGAGAAATTAGATGCCCAGTACAGAGAAAATAGAAGTGTGATTGTCTTTCCGGGCTCGGTTATCGAGTTTGCCTCCCCTCTCTCTTTACTTATCTTATCTTTCGATATTAGTTATTCATGGACTCTCTCCTTCGAAAAGAAAGGAGGATCCCCTTTCTCCCCGCGTGGAAGTATGTCTTTCTTGCTGCTCTGCTCTATTCTAGAGTCAAAAGAAGAATCAAGATTCTTTCCTTGCCCAATCGTAATCATGATCGGGAAATTAGCCCTCCTAAGGCCCTGTTCTGGCATATGCCTTATCATCTTTCCCTCTAACTATGACTATCATATATAGAAAAAACTCTTAATTTAGTTCGGATCGTACCGCAGAAAGCACTAGTTCTGACTTGAAGGATGTAGTTGCTCCTACTTGTCTCAATCACACGGATTTAGAAAGGGTCGGGGTTAGAGAACTTTTTTCGGAACTCTAGGGAAGATCGCTAGAACTTCAGAGAGGAAAGAGTCATTTCCGTTCAAGTATAGTCTTAGGCTTTTAGCCTTATGAATTTCAATTAAGCGGGGATACGAGCCCCCTTTTTTTTTAATGGAAAGGGGAATTCCTTCTCAAATTGCTAGAATGGGAAAGATATTTTTCCTCTTTTCTAACTACGCTGTTTACGATGGACTCTATGCGGCCTATGCTTTCTTCTGCTCTTCCTATCTGGCGGAGCAAGACATTTCTTGTTAGTAACTCGAGCGGAGAGACAAAGACGGTTCTCTACGGCGGAGATTCTTTCTCAAATTCTATATTATATAATTCCAACGCAAGTTCATCCTCTAGAATCACATCGGAGGAAGGCTGTTCTTATCAATGGAGCAGTCTACCGCACCGTGGGGATAAATCGTCCTTTTTTATCCAACACCCTTTCAATTAGGCTAGCTAGAGTCAGGATGGGGTGGCTAAAATCTTATAAGACCGATCTCTATCCTATCAAATTCCCCGTAAACAGAGAAGAGCAGAAATAAAGCAAATCCGCAGTCCAGGAACGACATTCTTTTCGATCTTGTTTGGTGTGTGGGTAAGAAAAGGAAATGAATTTGATCAGCATTCTTCTAGGCGCTGTGTTGTAAAGACATGCTTTTCGAACTCTAGTAGCTCATGACCCGGTCTCAGTAGCGAAGTCAATATAGAGGGTAGTCCTCCTAGCTAGGAAGTAGTTGATTCATCTTACGATTTGTTTTTACGATGTATCATTAAGAACTCGAATACTAGGGCAAGCCCCGTTCCTCAATCGAAAGTCAAATCACCAAGCAAAAGTTAGGAATTGGGCACCGGAGAATGAAACTTTGACAATCTGGATGCTGTCAAAATGAGAGTTTCAGGCACCTTGTGGGGAATCATTCGATGTCGGAACCATGTTATATAAAGAGTCTTTCCCACTACAGCCATTCCAGACATCAGCTTAGGCGCGAGTAACCCCCTATGGGGAAAGATTCCTAAATAAACTCTTTCGGCTTCGGTACCTATTGATGAGTAGAAGCCTACATTCTCAAGCTATGCCGGTTCGATTTCTAGATCCTAGAAACAAGGGATTCTTTCTCTTTGGTCTTCGGTTCAGAACGGTCCTGCAGGAGGAGAATTATCCCGGATCCGCATCTGAGTCAGTGTCATACTATTCATGATCAATTATTTCAACCAGAGACGAGGAAGATACCTAGTAGTTAAAAAGACCTTAAAAAGGGCTATAGGCCAGCCTAACATAAAGAGGAATAATCGTACTACCCACATTGTTTGCCTTTCGACAGAAACCTTAACCGTAGTAGGCGAGCAGGTAAACTAGTAGGGCTGTTTCCAGAGGCATTCTTTAAAGCATCAAAACGAAGTGTTTCACTGGCAGTGCCCGGCAACGCAATTTCGACTCATCAAGATTCAATCTATTTAGGGGGTGCCCGACCCAGGTATAGATTTTGGTCTTCTTCGTATGGGATATAACCCCGCAAGGTGGAGTACCGTACCACAAGGAAGGAGGCCCTCCATACTTCAAAGTCAATGCCTATGATTAATGTTGTAAATAGTCTGTCACGTAGTCTCGATCCTCAAAGGAAATGGGCGCTACTATAGTCAAAAAAGAGTGAAATATTCCCCACCTATCCATCGATTGGTCATCCCTGTTTTGGTACTCCATATTGATATTGTCGGGGCACCCTTATTTAGGGTATGACCCAGGAGCGGAGCAAAGACAACCTATCTTGCTGCTAGGCCCGGATTCTTTTTATTATGCTGATATGTTATGATAACCCCACATCAAGTGGTGGAGATACAAACCGCATTTTAGGAAAGATTTCCCCGGATTCCTACACGACTTGTTGAGGCAAATCCGCTTTTTATTGTGCCACTAGGCTAGTCCAAATGGAATTTGTCAATGAAAGCGAAGCTAACCTTGTCTGCCCGCCTCAGGAACATTCTAATCAATGGTCTCGGGAATTGCTTTAGAGATTGATTCTGCTGTCTAATCCTCAGGATAGTGCGCCTCCTCTGGGGCCCACCTTTCTAATCAACAATAGAAGAGTGCGCCGCCTAAAAGGAGGTTATACCCCCTTTATACCTGGACTGAGACCTCTTTTCCCAAAAAGTCTATTTTTATTGAAACTCAAAATATGTAACAAGCACTTCTTTCGTTCGCCTTTAGCTTGACAGTAGGAATGTGATCTTTGCCTTTAAGCTTTGAGCTTGGCAGTCTAATCTATAGAACCGGATAGGCCAGGCCAATTAGTTAGTGTGGTATAGCTGTTAGTAAGGCGTAGAGCAGTATCGGTCAACACTTGTCCTGTTACAGAATCGAACTCTGAACGCTGTTCATGGCACGGTTAGCGGTGAAAAAGAATAGCGATTGTTGAATCCTTATGCCCCAACCACCATGAGCAGCTGTCACCTCTTTCTGGTGTGCCGAGCTACACGGATGAACATGCCAATCCCAGGAACTTCACAGTGGCAAAACTGCTGCGCGCCCTTCTGTTATTAGCTTATTCAAGTCTCACTCGACTCGAGATATTCCGTACTAGCAGCCTCGTCTTCGATGCTATCTTTATGCCTCCTGTTCGGGATGGGGGAAAATCGGAATATCCCTTTTCACCCAGTAAAGTGAGGCACTCTCTCTTATCGGCTATTTGGCCTTGAGCATCAATCCCATTCCTGGATATCACGACTCTTGATTCAATTGGCCATTGCCGGATCTCAGCTTGCCCCAATTCTCCTCACACTTTTTCCCGGACAGTTAACTTGATAGCATCAACAACTTAAGACGCGACAACCCTCAAGGCGAAAGAACCTAGCACGCGCAGCTACTTTTTTTCGATGAGGCCCATCTCTTTAATATGGGCATAGACTTGCCTCGCTACACTACCGTAGCTGCACTCGTAAGGCAGGCTACTGATTAATTCGCAGGGGAAGCGAAGTCACTAACTAGTCTTCATGAGCTTGTAAGGATCCCACGCGTTGATCAATGTTCAAGGAAAGGAATAAGGAAGGGTAAAAGACGAAGAAGAGCTATTATTTTTAAGAGCTAACCATGCGTTCACAGTCGACTCAACAAGACGGGTCACTCCCTGCCATAAGCCATGCCCTTACAAAACTGCTACCACTCACGGCACACTTCCTATATTATATTCCTGGGCTTACCCAACTATTATAGGAATCCCGGTCTGGGAAGAAGGAAGTAGAAAGAGAGAAGAGCGGAGTCGCTCACTTGAGTAGAATGAAAACCAAGGCAATCCCGATTAAAGTGCCAATCTAAATTAGAAGGAAGGAAAGCTAAAAGCAGCCTTTCCCTTTAATAATATCTAAGATATCACAGCTACTACTACCGAAACATATGATATAGCACCGTCTTCTTCATCTGTACCTGAAACAGATTCGCTCACAGCTTCAATCTATTGATTGCATCTTCTATTTACTCTTCAATGTTCAAATTAATTGAGGGCCAAAAGAAGGAACTTTCATTCATGGCCACAGATCCGCCGTAGGAGAGGATAAAAAAAGGTATTATAAAATTATCGGATCGATGCAGTTTGGTTGTAGCCCATGTATCCGTCCATGAAGGACAGGGCGTCATACCCATACTCGTAAGTAACTCCGTAATCGGAAGATTGGGACAAGGCGCTCAGCTCAGGTGCGCTTCCCCTCTGTACTTAAGCTTATAACCACAGCAGATAGCACAGGGATGAAGATTCAGAATAGGCGGCTAGGCTACTTCTTGCTCCAACCCTTTCGGGTATGAGTTCCGATCAGTTGAAGCCCCCTTTGAGGGCCGCTTTCCGCCAAGTAGGTAGAATAGCCGGCTAAGTGTGAAGCCAAGTCATCGAAGTAAGCTGGGTAAGAAGCTTCCTCAGGCGGGGGAGTGACTCTAGGGGATGTCTGCCCATGCAAGCAATTCAGTCAAGTCCGGTAAGCAAGCCACCCTGGTTCCAAGCCAGGAATGCCCAACGATTAGGGGTCAGGTAAAGTAAGGCAAGGGGCGAAGCGGTAGTTAAGTTAAGCAAGCCGGCCTAGCTAGTAAGCTTTCGGAATGGTAGGAATCGCTCCTAGGAAAGAAGCAGTCGGGGCACCGGGAGATAGGGATTTAGTTATCTACCAACCAACCGGCCGAATAAATTCCAAGAAAGCCATTCTCTTTCTATTATCCCCTCGAGTAAACAATTTATATTCCTTTTCTCGCGGATGAGTCTCTGGAGCCCTTGGACTCTTTATCAGTATTCCATCGCCCTGGCAGGTGGGAGAGCTCCAATTAAAGCGCCGGGTACTTTGGAAAAAGATATAATAACGCTTTCCAAGCGGACTGAAGAAGACCCGCCTATTGTATTGGTTGAGTAGGAGACACTTTAACTAAGTAAGGCGGCTAGCTAATCCACGGAAAGTAGGGAGGGAGGGCGTAGCGATCATCAATCTGTACCAGAACCAAAACAAGGTCTTTCTGTGAAAGCTTGCCTAACCTAGGTTGAAAGGGGCGCGCTATAGAGTAAGGTTGCTGGGCAGGCAGAAGCTGCGCGAGGTAGCGAATGCTTAGCTTGAGCCTGAAGTTTGAGTAGTGTGGGAAGCTCCTTTCCGTATTCCGTCTTCCTGCCGGCTAGCAAGACTTCAAAATAGGTATAAGCTTCTTTTTGGCATCTTGTTGCTTCGGAAGGGGAGTCAAAATCTCGTCCTTTCCCTCTCCCTTAACCGTTAGTCCGGACAGGAAGAAAGAATTAACAACAGAGTACACTAAGACTGTAACCGCTAGGAGGTATACCTATACTGACTGATACATAAAGGATATTCTTATTTTATCTTACCCTCCGGTGAATGAACTCAAGCTTAAGTGTTACCGGTCTATGAACTGATACAGATTCATTGAAATAGCATATATAGAATGAAGGACTGATACCGAAGGAACTCGAAAGAACAAGCAATTGAAAAGAAATAGCAACTATTTAATGTACTACAGAGTACAGACGAACTGAACATTTCATTTATTTTATTCTATCTTTAGTTACAGTCCGCTCTAGAAAGTCACTGATAGCCTCTTCTCGCGATGAGACAGAGTACACATCGATGAGAGGTATAGAATTACAGACAGAGTGAGATGTAGAACCTGTACTAGATTGAAAGAATCAATGGAGAATTCCTGCTCAGGTTAAATGTAACTCTAAGGCACTTGTTGATGCGCTACTACTATCAGTTCTACTTTAGCAGTTAGGATTTACTTAGCAGCCTTAGCTTTAGACTAGCCCTTCTTCTCTGCATGCTAAGGCTCAGTCTTTCTAGATAAACTAGTTATCCATTCGTCCCCTATAGGCTAAACT